ATGTCACCAAAAACAGAGACTAAAGCAAGTGTCGGATTCAAAGCGGGTGTTAAAGATTACAGATTAACTTATTATACTCCGGAATATCAGACCAAAGATACTGATATCTTGGCAGCATTCCGAGTCACTCCTCAACCTGGAGTGCCCCCCGAAGAAGCGGGAGCAGCGGTAGCTGCCGAATCTTCCACTGGTACGTGGACCACTGTTTGGACCGATGGTCTTACCAGTCTTGATCGCTACAAGGGGCGATGCTATGATATTGAACCCGTTCCTGGAGAAGAAACTCAATTTATTGCCTATGTAGCTTACCCTTTAGACCTTTTTGAAGAAGGCTCTGTGACTAACCTGTTTACTTCTATTGTAGGTAATGTATTTGGATTCAAAGCTTTACGGGCTCTACGTCTGGAAGATTTACGAATTCCTCCTGCTTATTCAAAAACTTTTCAAGGCCCACCACATGGTATTCAAGTAGAAAGAGATAAATTAAACAAATATGGTCGTCCTTTATTGGGATGTACTATCAAACCAAAATTGGGTCTATCTGCCAAGAATTATGGTAGAGCGGTTTATGAATGTCTCCGTGGTGGACTTGATTTTACCAAGGATGATGAAAACGTGAATTCCCAACCATTTATGCGCTGGAGAGATCGTTTCTGCTTTTGTGCAGAAGCAATTTATAAAGCTCAGGCTGAGACGGGTGAGATTAAGGGACATTACCTGAATGCGACTGCAGGTACATGTGAAGAAATGATGAAAAGAGCAGTATTCGCCAGAGAATTGGGAGTTCCTATAGTCATGCATGACTATCTGACTGGAGGTTTTACGGCAAATACTTCGTTGGCTCATTATTGCCGAGATAACGGCCTACTTCTTCACATTCACCGCGCAATGCACGCAGTTATTGACAGACAAAGAAATCATGGTATGCACTTCCGTGTACTGGCTAAAGCACTACGTATGTCTGGTGGAGATCATATTCATGCTGGTACTGTAGTAGGTAAACTTGAAGGAGAACGAGAAGTCACTTTGGGTTTTGTTGATCTATTGCGTGATGATTTTATTGAAAAAGACCGAAGTCGTGGTATTTATTTCACTCAAGATTGGGTCTCTATGCCGGGTGTTATGCCTGTAGCTTCAGGAGGTATTCACGTTTGGCATATGCCTGCTCTGACCGAGATCTTTGGAGATGATTCCGTATTACAGTTTGGTGGAGGAACTTTGGGGCACCCTTGGGGAAATGCACCTGGTGCAGTGGCTAATCGGGTCGCTTTAGAAGCTTGTGTACAAGCTCGTAATGAAGGACGTGATCTTGCGCGTGAAGGTAATGAAGTGATCCGCGAAGCTACTAAATGGAGTCCTGAACTAGCTGCCGCTTGTGAAGTATGGAAGGAAATCAAATTTGAATTTGATACGATTGATCGCTTGTAATCGAGTGACTTTCGTCTGTTTGGTCCCTTAATCGAAGCGAACTCGGCCCAATCTTTTATTTTAAGATTGAGCCGAATACCGAATGGATGGGAATAGAATAATTCGGCTAGAGGAAAGGTATTTGTCTAATATCTAATATTCTAGATTACTCGATGGGGTCGGTGGATCAGTAGATCCAGGCCCGGGGGGGGGGCAAGGATCTGCAATCTATTCTAGCTCGCACCCAAACTGAGCTGAAGTATGATGGTTTGTATTTGTGTCTATTAAAAGTTAAGTTGTACATGTAACAATATATATATATAGAAAAAATATGAGAAAATGTGTGAAGAAAACAAAGATTCTGAAAAAATGTGTGAAGAAGACAAAGATTCTGAAAAAATGTGTGAAGAAGACAAAGATTCTGAACATATCGGCGAAACAAAACCTGTAGAAAACAGATTGAATTCGGAACGTTTTAAACATTTGTGGTTTTTGTGCGAGAATTGTGAAAACGTTATATATAAAAAATTTTTTTTAGAACAAAAAGGTGTTTGTGAGGAATGCGGGGCAACGCTACAGATGACTAGTTCAGAGCGAATTGAATTATTAATTGATAATGGCACTTGGTGTCCTATGGACATTAATTTTTCTAGTACAAATGTATTAGAAAAACAGCATACGACGTTTGACATCAAAATGGTTCAAAGGGTCTCAACTTTATTGTACAAAATAATTTATGACAAATATTTTGACTTTGAATTTTTTCACGAAGAAAAAAATGAGTTGAAAACATTAGTAGGATACAATATTACTCTTGTTAATATCGTTAAGGTTGTATTAGAAAAGAAATTCATAAAATATCTGAGTTTAGAAAAAAAGGAAACTATTAAGATAATACAAAATATTATTGATACAGGTTTGAAAACAGTTCAATTTGTTCTTTTTGAAATACATAAAAAAATAACAGATGAATTACAGCGATTTGCGCTTTTATCTATTTTTTCATCTATTTTAGATGATAAAGATTTGAAAGATGATGAACAACTTATATGGTTCATGCGTATTTTAAATATAGATACATCATTTGAAAATGATGAACTTATATTTCTATTGTCAATAGATGTTGTGCACGATTTTATAGATGCAGCATTCGATCAAACTGATCAAAATATAAATCCTTTTTTTGCTATACTAAAAAATTCTATTCAACCTGTACAATCTTTAATGGATTTGCTTGAATTGAAAATTTTCATAAATTTGACCTTCCTAATTAAATTAATTAAACAATTAGCCAATTTAAAAGAACAATTACTATCACAAGATAAGTTCTTGAAAGTAGCGGCGGTAAACTTAGTGAAAATAGAACTCGATTTTCCGGAAGAAAAAAGAAAAGCAAGGAAAATAAAAAAACTATTTCCTTTTTATCCAGGAAATAATCCAGAGACAAATTACTTTTTATGGCTGCGAAAACATACGGCGATATGTTTGATGGAAAGATATCTGGTTTTGACAAAATTTAAATATTGGTTTAAATTTCGTTGTTGTGGTTTACTTAAAGGAGAAGAATTCTATCGGTTCGGTTCCGATATTCTAGTAGAATACGTTAAAAAACAAGATCGCTATGAGTGTGATAATAGCATTGATCATATCATACATAATGATCCACTATGTCGACAAATAGAAAATCTATACCTCCATTACAAGAAAAACGAAAAAGATTGTGACAATAATTTATTGTTGTGTACTGAAGATACTGAGATTGATATATTATTTCTATATTTACTAGAGATAATGAAAAATTTTTCTACATTAGCACTAGATAGCAAAGAAAAATTTTGTAAGAAAAACGAAGAAACTTATATAGAAGATATTGAAGATACTGAGGATATTGAAGATACTGAGGATATTGAAGAAGAATATCCTTTAACTTATGCTTCTTTAACTAAAGAAGAAAAAGAGTATGTCGACGCTGGTGTAAAACTAATCAAGAGTACACTTAATCTAGGAAAGGACGAATTTATAGAAACAGAAGAACAATGTTATGACGATTATAACACTTCCTATCAAAAAGAAACAGGTTTACCCGACGCTATTCAAACAGGCATAGGTCAAATAAATGGTCTTCCTGTCGCACTCGGAGTTATGGATTTTCAGTTCATGGGAGGCAGTATGGGATCCGTAGTGGGTGAGAAAATAACCCGTTTAATACAGTATGCTACTGAGCATCTTCTTCCATTAATTCTCGTATGTGCTTCTGGCGGAGCTCGTATGCAAGAAGGAAGTTTTAGCTTAATGCAAATGAATAAGATAGCTGCTGTGTTGCATACACATCAAAAGGAAAAAAAATTACCATATATTTCAGTTCTTACATCTCCGACAACTGGTGGGGTCACTGCTAGCTTTGGTATGTTAGCTAATGTCACGATTGTCGAACCAAATGCATACATTGCATTTGCGGGTAAAAGAGTTATTGAACAGACATTAAACCAGATAGTAGATGATGAAGATCAAATATCTGATTCTTTATTTGATTTTGGAATGTTTGATAGCATGGTTCCACGAGCTCTTTTAAAAAATGTTCTGAGCGAAATAATTGAATTATACATGTTGAGTGATTGAAAGGTCAGAATACTTTTTGAATTTGAAACTTAAATAGGAATTAAATTAATAAATGGTCTAGTTATGAATTTGCCATATTCTATTGACATAGAATAGAATTCTAAATTAGAATAATATTGTAAAATTCTATATGAGCATAATTATGTTGACATAAAATAGAATTCTAATTAGAATAATATTTTAATGATACAGAATTTCTTAATGATTATACATCTATCATACAGATGATAGATAATTCGTAAATCGACTTCGTCCACGAAGAAGGGAGCTATAAGGATCGAAAAAAAAAAAAAAAGGTTATGAGCGCTCTATCGGCAGATTGCTTTTTTATATATCTTACGTATAAGATAAGATGACCAGAGCCTGCTTCTTTTTATTTCTTTTTGTATTTTTTTCTTTTTTTTTTTTTAATTGACTTGACAAAAGTAAATATAAAACAATTGCTTATTCTATTCCATTTTCTAATAATCTATTTATTAATAATTAGGGAGAAGGAGGTAATGAAAAATGGGTAGATTCATGGTATTTATAATAGTTTACCTTGTCGTCAGAAAAATTTTCAAATGAGTAATGAATTGAATTTCAGGTTGCGATGAGTTGAATTATAATATAACGAGATGAATTGAATATAAGGAAGGCTAATATTATTCTATTCCATTTTCTAATAATCTATTTATTAATAATTAGGGAGAAGGAGGTAATGAAAAATGGGTAGATTCATGGTATTTATAATAGTTTACCTTGTCGTTAGAAAAATTTTCAAATGAGTAATGAATTGAATTTCAGGTTGCGATGAGTTGAATTATAATATAACGAGATGAATTGAATATAAGGAAGGCTAATATTTGAGCCTTCCTTCCTTGAGGTCCAGATCAAGTATATTTCTAAAAAAAAAACACAAACATGTAAATCGAACAATATTTATTTATATTAAAATATTTATTCATATTAATAATGACCTGGAGATCATTGAAATATAACCTTTCCTCTCTGATAGAGGATATTAATGACTTAACTTAATAAGAATAGAGGTAGAATTCTACTATCTGCTTAAAGACTATAAACTGTCCCAGTTAAAGTTATATCAAGATGATATAAGGTACAGAAATAACTCATTTAAATTAAAACCACTAAGCCTTGTTATACAAAAGCTAATAACAAACATTCTTTACTTACAGCTAGTAAGGAATCAATTAGAGGAATTGGATTCTACAATGATGGATGATTTTATTTATAAGGAAGAAGACGAAGAATCATTTGAGAGAAAAAAAATATATATGTTACCATTTTGAATAATGTTTATCGATTTTGTTTTTTATTTCTTTTCAATAGAAGTCGGTTCGGTTACAATATCTTAAAAACATAATTTTCTATGCAACTAGAGTATCATATATAAGTATAGTTTAATTCTATTTATTGAACTATAATAAAGGTGGATATAGGCATTTGTATTTTTATTTGTAAATGATAGCAAAGGAGAAATATTTATGTATGAAGTTCAATGTCTAGATTTCGTACTTACAGAGAAAAGTGTTAATCTATTTGAGAAAAACCAATATATTTTAAATGTCGATTCGGGATCAAATAAAACAAAGATCAAAAATTGGATTGAACTTTTCTTCAATGTTAAAGTAATAGGAGTCAATAGTTATCGACCTCCGCAAAAGAAAGAAAAAAGAGGAAATAGAAAACAAATAATGAAACATAGAATGCATTATAAACGTATTATTATTACACTAAAACCAGGTGATTCTATTCCACTTTTTCCTTCAAAATGAAACTTATTGGAATTGTCAAACATGAACACCCGTTCGTACAGGACTTTGATTCCGGGCACACGTGATAAATCTCTATCAAATTTTGATGAAAAAGTCCAATCTCATCCACAAAAGAAATTGACTTCTGGCCGGCATCGTTGTGGGAAAGGTCGTAATAACAGTGGAATTATTACCATACGTCATAGAGGAGGAGGTCACAAGCGTCTGTATCGTCAAATTGATTTTCGACGGAATGAAAAAAACATACTGGGAAAAATTGTAACAATAGAGAGTGACCCTAATAGAAGTGCATATATCTGTCTTGTGCACTATAGAAATGGTAAAAAGACATATATTTTGCATCCGAGAGGGATTATGATTGGAGATACTATTATTTCCGGTGCAAGAGCCCCCATATCAATGGGAAATGCCCTACCTTTGAGTGCGGTTTGAATTATTAATTGTACGTAATCGGAAATAACCGATTGGGTTTACAGCAAAACCTTAAAATCTATCACTGATCCAACTAAAATACTTTGATGGGATCAATCCCAAAGGGAAACTGAGGATAAAGAACAGCGGGTGATTGAGTTCAATAGTTTCTGAATTAATTATTGACTCCAGAGATATGATAATATGGAGAAGACTTTATTGTCTGAAGCAGAAACAACTAAGGTAAAGGAACCCTTGTTCTGAAGAAAAAAAACAAGTAACTCACATTTGATTTGATGGTCAAAGGCAGATTCGAAGCTGAACAGTGACAAATAGTTTTTTTATCAAAAAAAATTGATATTTCAAATGCCTCCTACGTTATCCGGAAGATGCGAAAGCATTAACGTAATTTAATAAAGTCATTCATTCTGAATGCTACATGAAAAAATAACATAAGCCAGATGATGGAATAAAGAAACCTAGGATGTACAGAATAAGGACATAAGGAATTGAAAGTATGCCCTTCATCTTAAGCCTCTATATAAAATAGATTCATAATAATCATATTCTATTCACATCCAGAAAGCTGTATGCCCTGAGAGAGGCTTGTACAGTTTGGGAAGGGATTTTGACAAATTAAAGATCTACTTCAACCAATATACCTTTAGGCACGACTATACATAATGTCGAAGTACAAGTCGGAAAAGGCGGACAATTAGCTAGAGCAGCGGGTGCTGTGGCAGAATTGATCGCAAAAGAAGGCCGATTGACCACATTAAGATTACCATCTGGAGAGGTTCGTTTAATATCTGAGAACTGCTCAGCAACAATTGGACAAGTAGGCAACGTTAAATGGAAAAATCGAACTTTAAGTAAAGCTGGGTCAAAACGTTGGCTGGGTAAACGTCCTGAAGTAAGAGGAATAGTTATGAATGCTGCAGATCATCCTCATGGGGGTGGTGAAGGAAGAGCTCCAATTGGCAGAAAAAAACCCTTGACCCCTTGGGGCTATAGCGCACTTGGAAGAAAAAGTCGGAAGAGAAATAAATATAGCGATGTTTCAATTCTTCGTCGACGTAAATAGGAATAGTTGTAAATCCATTTTTATTTTCTATCAATAAAAAGAAAGGTAATTAATTAACCATGGCACGTTCACTAATAAAAAATACTTTTGTATCTAATGATTTGTTAAGTAAAATCGATAATCTAAACATGATTAAAGAGAAGAAGATAATAGTAACCTGGTCCCGTAGATCTGCCATTGTACCCGCAATGATTGGTCATACCATTGCTGTTCATAATGGAAAGGTACATTTACCCATTTTTATATCAAATGGTATGATAAACCACAAATTAGGAGAATTTGCACCTACTTCCATTTTCCAGGGACATGCGAAAAAGGATAAAAAATCGAAAAACGAAAAAAAAAAAAAATAAGAAAAAAGCAACAAAAATAAAAAAAAAAAAACACACACAAAAAGGAAAGAGAGAAACGATAAATAAAAAAGTCTTGTTGTAAATAGTATACATTAATTCATTATGGAGGATGAAGATGAAATTGATATTTCAAAATAGGGATTTAGATTTAAATTCAACTATAAGAATACGAGCTGTAGCTAAACATGTACGTATGTCTTCTAATAAAGCACGTAGAGTAGCTCATTTACTTCGTAATTCTACCTATATACAGGCACTTGCGATACTGACTTTCATGGATTATAGAGCATGTGAGCCTATATTCAAAGTACTTGTTTCTGCAGCCGAAAATGCGTGTTCATTTATGGGTATACATAAGCGCTATTTAGCTGTCCTTGCGGCTGAAGTGAATGAAGGTCCTACTTTGAAAAGATTTCGACCTAGAGCTCGGGGTCGTGGTTATCCAATACAGAAATCTACTTGTCATATAAGTATTACATTATTTTATGATTTGGATTTCTGTAATTCAGCTCACGATTAAATAACAGTACGATGAAACATTAAATAGAAACAAAATATCCAAATAGATGATCCATTTATGCCGCAAATATACTACTACTTAAAGTACTAAAAAAATATGTATGGGAAACAAAATAAATCCACTTGGTTTTAGACTTGGTTTTACTCAAAACCATTATTCCCTTTGGTTTGAAGAAAGGGATTATTCCGAAGATCTACGAGAAGATGAGAGAATATATAATTGCATTGAAAATTATGTAAAACATATCAAAAGTTCTATCAATTCTAGTTATGGAGGAATTACACGTATAGAAATTCTGAAACAGACCGAATTGATTTCGGTAAATATATATATTGCATTTGTCGATTTGTTTATTGAAAAAAAAGCGCCAAGAAAAAAAGAAAAAATGAAGGAATTAAGAAAGGAAGTACAAAAAATGCTTGTACAAAGTATGCTTAATTCTGTAAACAGAGAACTTGTAATTTCTATAGAAAAGGTGGATACACCTTATAGAGAACCCAAAATTCTTGCGGAATATATTGCTCTACAACTAAAGGAGAGAGTTGAAATAAGAAAAATAATGAAAAAAGCTATTCAACTAGCTGAAAAGGCAACTGTCGAAGGTGTTAAAATAAAAATTAAAGGGCGTCTTAACGGAATTGAGAGAGCCCGGAAAGAATCGGCTATGAAAGGTAGAGTGCCCCTACAGACCCTTCGAGCTAAAATTGATTATTGTTATTATGCGGTTCAAACCGTCTATGGAGTATTAGGGATAAAAATTTGGATCTTTGTTTAAGATGAGCAATATCTTTCTATAATCTAACCAATCAAAAATCTTAAATTCTATAAGATCAAATAAAATTTATTAAACATCTTGGAGCAGTGCTATGCTTAGTGTGCGACTCGTTGAGATCAAGCTTTTGCTTCTTTTCTAAAATGAATGATAGGGAACTCGAAATAAAAACAAATTGGTCTCTAGTATATTTTATTTGACTAAGATCCAATAAGCTAGTTATTGAAATATAGATAGTTCTATCAAAGAAACGAAAGACAGACCTTTTTTTCCACGACACGAAGAGACAAACCTATATCTCTCGTAAAGAGAAAAAGAGTCTTTGGTAATGCAAGAAAAGAAAAAGGGAAGGAGAAAAAGAGAAAATGAAATCTTCTTCCTTACAGTATTGTATGGTTCATAAATCACCCTCAAAGAGCAGTGTGATAAAGCATAAGAATTATCCTGATTATTTCTATTCAGTTTATTAAAAAGAGCTTCGGATCAATGGAAACTAAGAAAATTGATTCTTATAATAAATATAAATAAGAACTCCATTGCAGAGGGTATACCTAAGCAGCCATTTAAAAGCTATGGGAACGATGGAACCTGTGACTGCATAAGATCATATAGAAATCTTAATCATTCATTGGATAGGATGGCGAAATAAACCAATAAAGAATCAATTTCATTGGAGTCCAAAAAACCCAAATAACTTAGAGTTAATATTCGCCTGTAAGATACTTATTGGACATATAGAGGCATTTGTATCCTCATATTATATGAATAACTAATATGTGTAATGAGTCAATACTGATTGATTTCTAGGACCTCACTATTTATGATCCCATAGATTCTTCACAAGGAGCCGGATGAGAAGAAACTTTCATATCCGGTTCTGAAATAGAGATGGAATTCAAATAGTATTATATTATACAACCATCGACTAGAACCCAAAAAGAACGAAATTTCGTCACCAACATAGGGGAAGAATCAAGGGAATATCTTCTCGGGGTAATCGCATTTGTTTTGGTAGATTTGCTCTTCAGGCATTGGAACCTGTTTGGATCACATCTGGGCAGATAGAAGCAGGACGACGAGCAATTACTCGTTATGCCCGTCGCGGCGTTAAAATATGGATACGTATATTTCCTGACAAACCTATTAGAACGAGACCTGCAGAAATACGTATGGGTTCGGGGAAAGCTAAGGGATCTCCGGAATATTGGGTATCCGTCGTCAAACCAGGTCGAATACTTTATGAAATAAGTGGAGTATCAGAGACTATAGCGAGAGCAGCTTTTCAAATCGTTGCATATAAAATGCCTATACATACTAAATTTATTACTAGTTCGCGTAAATAATGCCGAACCAAAGAGATATTTCTGGCAGAAAAAGATCATTTATTTGATATGATAAGAAATACCTTTTTTTCTGCCGAGGTAACAATTGGAGGAAAAATGATTCAGTCCCAAACTTACTTGAATGTAGCAGACAACAGTGGAGCCCGAAAATTAATGTGCATTCGAGTGCTAGGAGCAGGTAATCGTAACACCGCTAATATTGGCGATATTATCATCGCTGTAATTAAAGAAGCAGCACCTAATATGCTTCTGCAAGAATCAGAAATAGTTAGAGCCGTAGTTATACGTACGTGTAAAGAACTTAAACGTAGCGATGGAATGATAATACGATCTGATGACAATGCAGCAGTTGTCATTGATCAGAAAGGAAATCCAAGAGGAACTCGAGTTTTTGGTTCAGTTACTGAAGAATTGAGAGAATTGAATTTCACCAAAATAATCTCATTGGCTCCTGAAGTACTATAAATACTGATAAATTATGTAAAAGTAATGTCAGGGATATTCCTAAAAAAAGATAAACATGCCTTTATATTTAGTAAATTATTAAGAATTAGTTCGTCATGGGTAACGACACTATTGCTAATCTAATGACTTATATTAGAAATGCTGACATGGTAAAAAAAAAAACAGTTCGAGTGGCGGCTACTATTATTACCGAGAACATCACAAGGATTCTTCTACGAGAAGGCTTTATAGAGGATGTTAGGAAACATAGAGAAGGTCAAAAATATTTTTTTATTTTAACTTCAAAATCTAGGGGAAGGACGCAAAAGAGATATATAACCGCTTCAAAGCGTATTAGCAAACCTGGTCTGAGAATCTATTCTAATTATCGAGAAATCCCTAAAGTTTTAGGTGGAATGGGGATTGCAATCCTCTCTACTTCGCAAGGAATAATGACTGATCGAGAAGCTCGACAAAAAAAAATAGGAGGAGAACTCTTATGTATTTTTTGGTAACTCCAAAACAAAAAGTAAATGCCTAAATTGCATTTTTGCCTACAATATTGCAATGCTATAAAAAAAGTAATTTACTATTATAAAAATTGAGTGTTCATTGTCAGAAATTTAGCTGACAAAAAAAAGAATTCAATTATATTCAATGAATATTATTAAGTTAGTAATAGCTGATAAAAAAAGATATTAACGAAAAAAAAAATGAAACGTCTTTTCATTTTATTTAATTAAATGATTCTTCTCTTTTAGAAATCTAATGTCATAGTTAGGTTAATAACAAAGTTTAATAATATTATAATTATAGCGAAAATCTAGAAATGAGTACCAAAAAGAATTTTGTCACTCTTGATGGCGTAGTTACCATAGCATATCCTAATGCTATGTTTTTAGTCCATCTAGATAATGATATGGATGTTTTAACAGTTATATCGGGTAAAATGAGATATCGAACAATACGAGTAATACCGGGGGATAGAGTAAGAGTTGAATTACCTGTTTATGATTTAAGCAAAGGACGTATAATATATAGATATCCCGTCAAACGAAACGATGATGCTACCGATGAGGCCGATTAACAAAAGATTTTAGTATTCAAAAAAGGACCACAAATATGAAAATACGTGCTTCTGTTCGCAAACTTTGCGAAAAGTGCCGCCTAATTCGTAGACGGAAACGCCTTGTTGTAATTTGTTACAATCCGAGGCATAAACAAAAACAGGGATAATTCCCATTATAAGGAATTATAGAATAAATAAATTTCGGCGTCATATTCATACTAGATTATAATCTTTATAAAATAGATTATAATCTATTTATAGAATAGATTTTTTTTTTTTTACTTCAAAATATCAAAATTGATCAGAAATTATAACAAGAAAAGATTTGTGTCAAAAAATACGAAAAAATTTGTGTCAAAAAATACAAGAAAATATGTGCCACGTAGAGCTACAAGAAGATTTTTGCTACGTAAAACTAAACATCGAATACTGAAAGGAGTTATTTGTGTTCGAACAAGTTTTCGCAATACCATTGTTACTGTTACAGATACACAAGGGCAAGCGGTTTCTTGGTCTTCTGCCGGTTCTTGCGGATTCAAAGGTACAAAAAGACGTTCACCATTTGCTGCTCAGATTGCAACAGAAAATGTTGTTCATACCTTAGTAAATCAAGGTCTTCTGAAAGAAGCAGAAGTTATGCTACGTGGCAATGGTCCGGGGAAAGAACCAGCACTGCGAGCTATTTACCAAAGTGGTATAAAAATAAAGAATATTTATGAGATAACTTCTGTGCCACATAACGGGTGTAGACCTCCCAAAAGGAGACGTGTGTAAAAATTGAATATATTTCAAGAGAAAGAAATGATTCAATAATTTATTAAAGTAATTAGTGTAAAAATTAAAGTAATTAGTGTAAAAATTAAAGTAATTAGTGTAAAAATTGAATATATTTCAAGAGAAAGAAATGATTCAATAATTTATGTAAATTAGAATTTGTAAAATTGAATACATTTTAAGAGAAAGATTAATGATTCAATTTTTACAAATTAGAATTTGTAAAAATTGAATACATTTCAAGAGAAAGAAATGATTCAATTAGTGTTTTTTTTTTTAAATAATTTATTAATTTATTAAACAATAAGTTTTATGGATAACAATAAAAAATCAGTCTCAATCAAGATACCAGAATTGAAGTGCATCGAATTCAGAGTAGAGAGTGACCGTTTTCATTATGGTCGTTTCACTTTATCTCCGCTTCGCAAAGGTCAAGCTAATACGATAGGCATTGCAATAAGAAGAGTTTTACTCGGAGAAATAGAAGGAACATGTATCACACGTGCTAAATTTCACAATGCATCAAGCGAATATTCCACGATAACAGGTATTATGGAATCAATACATGAAATTTTGCTGAATCTAAAAGAAATTGTACTCCAAAGTGATGCGTACGGAATTCGAGAAGGATCTATCTATGTTGTCGGACCAAAAGAAGTAACCGCTGGAGATATCATACTACCACCTTCTGTGAGAATAATTGATACTACACAACATATAGCTAGCATAAACGAACCACTTATCTTAGATATATCATTACAAATTGAAAAAGACCGCGGATATACTATTAAAAATCCTTATGATTTAAAAATTAAGAATGAATTGGATGAATTTTTTGATATAGATGCTGCCTTTGCCCCTGTTCAAAATGTAAATTACAGTATTCACTCCTATTGGGACGAAAATGAGACACAAGAAATTCTATTTCTTGAAATATGGACGAATGGAGCATTAGATCCTAAAGAAGCACTTTATGAAGCTTCTCGTAATTTAATTGACTTTTTCCTTCCCTTTCTAAATGCAAAGGAAGAGAATGCAAAGGAAGAGAATGCAAAGGAAGAGAACAGGGATAAATTAGCTATTTCGCATACATCGACTGATACGAAGGGAATAGATTTCAATCAAATGTATATTGACCAATTAAACTTATCTACTAGGATATATAATTGTCTCAAAAAGGCAAATATAAATACAGTATCAGACCTTTTGAATTACAGTGAAGAAGATCTCATGAAAATAAAACATCTTGGGAAAAAATCTGTCAAAGAAATATTGGAATTGATACGAAATATTGGAATTGATTCACCGGGGAATACATTTTAGACTTACTTATAATAGTTCTATTTTTTCTCCCCATTCATGACCCCTTTTTACTAAGTTCTTCTAGAAAGTCAATATGAAAAGAATTTTTGACCGTTTTGTAATTCTCAAAACAAAATAGTTGCAATTCTCAAAACAAAATAGTTGCAATTCTCAAAATAGTAGTAATTCTCAAAACAAAATAGTTGCAATTCTCAAAATAGTAGTAATAATATTAGAAATAAAAGCATTTTAAAAAACATATATCTAGGGAGAGACCATTTATCTTAAAGCAACTACTCCCTAGATATATAAACAAAATATTTTCCTCCTCCCCTATATTAAGATATTCTAATTTCTATCAAATTGGAAAAGACCTAGAGTTAAAGATTCATCGATAGGTAACGTTGCTCCAATACCTAACCAAAGAGCTACTGCGGTACCGATTAAGAATACTGTTGTAGCTACTGGACGACGAAATGGATTTTGGAATTGATTCACATTCTCCAAGAAAGGAATTGTCAATAGTCCTGCAGGTACTGAAGCCATTAAAAGGACACCTAATAATTTATTAGGTACTGTACGAAGTATTTGAAATACGGGGAAAAAATACCATTCGGGTAATATTTCCAAAGGAGTTGCAAATGGATTTGCCGGTTCACCAATCATTGATGGTTCTAGAACTGCTAAACCTACGGTACATGCAATAGTACCAAAAATAACTACTGGAAAAATATATAAGAGATCATTGGGCCAAGCGGGCTCGCCATAATAATTATGTCCCATGCCTTTAGCTAATTTAGCTCTTAATACAGGATCATTCAAGTCAGGTTTCTTTGTTATTGGGATAAGTAGATTTTTATGAATGAATATGAATCTATCCCCCGAAAGAACCGGACATGCCAATTTTGATCATCCGGCTCGAGCAATAGTTGAAATAAAAATGATGAACGACGTATCGTTAGAATCAGTATAACTAAGAAGATCTATGGAAAATTCATAATTTTATTTTTTCGTATGCTCAGTATCCAAGTAAGCTCACAAATTTGATCATGATCAATATGCCTTTTGGATCATCTTATTCCTTGTAATCTGTGTTTATCTAGACCCTCACAATGTATTTTGCATACTTGCATACAAGGTATTGACTTGTTACTGATCTGGCCTTTTTCCTTCTTTAGATCCCTTCCTTTACTCCGATAATTTACCGTATTGAAACGCAAGGGAAATGCATGCATTTTCATACTATGAAAAGGAAAGGATAAATTTAAGTAATAAATTTGAGTTCTGAAATGTTATTACTATTACCTGGATCTCACGGAGCCTAATTCGGATTCGATCATAGAAATAATTCTCTTATAACACAACAAAGTGTTTGCCTTTTGCCCAGGTTCTAAACCTCTTATTTTTGGAAAGAAAATTGGGATAGAGACACATTTCGATCTGAATCTTTATATGACAGATCCTATAAATTGATCTGCACGGCCTAACTAATAGTTCAAGTCACACACTCCCATAATCCATTTTCTCCATTTGAGATCAGTATCTACTTCAATTCTTTGTATTAAATATACTTAATACTTAATAATACTTAATAATTGAAAGGAGAAATCCGAGAAACATGTTTTTCGCGGCAATGATCTATTAGAAAAAAAAGAAAATAATAGGTTTTCAATACTGATTCAAAATGTAGATTTCCTTTTTATAAAGGACCTGAAATACCTTGTTTGCGGATCATTAGAAAATGCATTAACATAAATACAGCAGTAAGAAGGGGTAATATGAAAGTGTGTAAACTATAAAAACGAGTTAAGGTCGATTGGCCCACACTAGCACTTCCGCGTAATAACTCTACCAAAGGAGTTCCTATTAACGGAATGGCCTCAGGCACACCGGTCACAATTTTGACTGCCCAATAACCAATTTGATCCCATGGCAAAGAATAACCGGTTACACCGAAAGATACGGTTAATACGGCTAGAATTACACCCGTAACCCAAGTTAATTCGCGAGGTTTTTTGAATCCACCTGTTAAATAAACGCGAAATACATGTAAAATCATCATTAAAACCATCATACTTGCCGACCACCGATGGACCGATCGAATTAGCCAGCCAAAGTTCACTTCAGTCATTATGTATTGAATAGAGGCAAAAGCTTCTAGAACGGTGGGGCGATAGTAAAAAGTCATAGCAAAACCGGTAGCTACTTGTACCAAAAAAGAAGTCAGTGTGATTCCCCCTAGACAATAAAATATATTCACATGAGGAGGAACATATTTACTAGTGATATCATCTGCAATCGCCTGAATCTCAAGACGCTCTTCGAACCAATCGTATACTTTATTGAGATAGGTAAACTCAAGTCCCCCCTCTGAAAACCGTATATGAAAATTTCTTTTCATACGGCTTAAACAAGAACACTCAAATAAAAAACTTTTTTGAACAAAGTACATGGCTTGTAAAAAAAAAAAAAAAAAGAAAAAATATTTGATAGATATTTCATTTCTTTGTATGAAGGAAGAGGATTAAGAATAATCCATGATTTCCTTCAATAACAAGAAAAAAAAAATGTCATAGTGATTAATGCTCAAATTTCAAGTTGGCTCATTCTTATGCGAAATAAATCGCTATAGGCCTTTTGAACGATCTTTTATCCTATTCGTGATATGAGATAAATCACTTAGAGAACACCTAGTATAGACGATCCATAGGAATTATCTTGTCGAGATCTCAACTCAATAGATGAATCTAAACCCCAGATTTTCATTTTACCCCGATGATTTTTCTTTTCAAATTACTCAAAAGGTTTTATGGGTTATAACCTTTGCATTTCATTGTTACTTACTAAACTAACTAATCAAAATGGAATACTATCTCATTCTTTGGTGAGCATCGGTATAAAGAAGAAGATAGATTTTTCAAATTATTGAGAAGCTTGGTCACGAGGTCTTAAAAACAGACATAAACCATAGTTCAGATTTTATTTAATTATATACCTCGTGCTCCGGATATTCATTATTAGAGCAATATCTAACGAGGTAGGAGAACCGTCTTTATTTTATAAAGACAACAGACCCGTTTTCTGTACTAGAATAGAGATCAATTTATAACAAGTCGCACACCCATAATTCCAAAAATCCTTAAATTAAAAGAAATTACACGATCAAACTACCAGAACGTCATAACCTAAAAATAGAAGCTATTTAACATTCTTCTTTTCTTTAGTTCTTTTTTCTTTTTGCTCGGGATCCGGGTATATTTTGTAGTTTTTCTAGACCCAACTAACTGGAATTCCGTCTAATAAAATGGAAGAATTATAAATCTCCAAGATAATAGATAAAAATATTGCGAATAGAGCCATTGCAATGCCCATAAAAGGAGTAGTTCCCCATCCGGGAGCAACTTTGCCAGATTCTGTATTAAGTGGTTTTAAATAATTTCCTACAGTAGTTTGTAATGGTCCGGTTCTGGAAGTATCATCAATGGTCTGTGTAGCCATAAAAAAAGAGTATTGGTTGAGATTTAATTAACTTTGTATACTATTATGTACATATACATACATAGGATTACCTACCAATGGAAACTGCAACCTTAGTCGCTATCTCCATATCTTGTTTACTTGTTAGCTTTACCGGTTATGCCCTATACACCGCCTTTGGACAACCTTCTGAACAACTTCGAGATCCTTTTGAAGAGCACGAGGACTAGTTGAAAAAGAAAAAAAGACCTTCCCGATCGGGAAGATCTTTTTTTTTTCTTTAAGTAAGAAAATTTCTTTAAGTAAGAAAAAGGATTAGAAAAATAGTCAATTATTTTCCCCCTTTATCGGGAACTTTGGGGGGTTCCCGGAAGAAAATAGCGAAAAAAATGATTCCTAAGGTCGATACCAAAAGGAATGTATAAACCAATGCTTCCATAAATTCGATCGTAATTTATAATTAATAGAGATAGCTTTCGTACTAATTACAACATTTTGAAAAAGGTGAAATCAAAAGCAGAAGATTTTCCTGAGATGCAAATTCTCAATATTGCATTAACAAGCGGAGTAATACCATATTATACCACTTGTCTTTTAGTAGTTGGATCTCCCAATTTTTGGAATGCCCCAAATTCTACTTGAGCATCCAAATCCGGGTCAATACCGGCAAAAACATCTCTGAATAGAGTTCTAGCACCATGCCAAATATGCCCAAAAAAGAAAAGAAGGGCAAATGTAGCATGCCCAAAAGTAAACCAACCCCTTGGACTACTCCGAAAAACACCATCCGATTTCAAAGTAGCACGATCTAATTCAAAAATTTCACCTAATTGTGCACGTCTAGCATATTTTTTGACTATAGCAGGATCACCAAAACTAACTCCATCAAGTTCACCACCATAGAATTCAACAGTTACACCTACTTGTTCAACACTATATTTGGATTCTGCTCTCCTAAAAGGGACATCGGCTTTCACAATTCCTTCTTCATCTACTAGAACGACTGGAAATGTTTCGAAAAAGGTAGGCATACGACGTACAAAAAGCTCATGTCCCTTTTTATCTTTGAAAATAGGGTGTCCTAACCAACCAACAGCAATTCCATCTCCATTGTCCATTGCACCCGCCCTGAATAACCCCCCTTTAGCTGGATTATTCCCAATGTAATCATAAAAAGCAAGTTTTTCAGGAATTTTTGACCAAGCTTCCGATAGACTTAGATTTTCAGCCAGACCGGCACGAACCCGTCGATCTATTTCTTGTTGGAAGTATCCCTGATCCCACTGGTAACGAGTAGGACCAAATAATTCGATCGGAGTGGTTGCGGAACCATACCACATTGTTCCGGCCACAATGAAAGCTGCAAAAAACACAGCAGCAATACTACTGGAGAGGACAGTTTCAATATTTCCCATACGTAATCCTTTGTATAAACGTTGGGGAGGACGAACACTGAGATGGAATAGACCTGCTAATATACCCAATATACCTGCTGCAATATGATGAGAAGCTATTCCTCCCGGAACAAAAGGATCAAAACCTTCAGCTCCCCATGCCGGATTTACAGGTTGTATTTTCCCAGTTAGTCCATAAGGATCAGACACCCATATTCCAGGGCCATACAAACCCGTTACATGAAATGCTCCGAATCCGAAACAAGCTGCTCCTGAGAGGAATAAATGAATTCCAAAAATCTTAGGCAAATCTAAAGAAGGTTTTCCTGTACGGGAATCACAAAATACGTCTAGATCCCAATATACCCAATGCCAGATAGCTGCTAAAAAGCACAAGCCAGAAAACACAATATGTGCCCCGGCCACACCTTCATAACTCCAAATACCTGGATTAGATATAGTTTCTCCAGTTATACTCCATCCACCCCATGAATCCTTTATTCCTAAACGAGTCATAAAAGGTATAACGAACATACCTTGTCTCCACATTGGATCAAGAATAGGATCGGATGGATCGAAAACTGCTAATTCGTAAAGAGCCATAGAACCGGCCCATCCAGAAACTAGAGCTGTATGCATTATATGCACAGCGATTAACCGGCCAGGATCATTCAACACGACGGTATGGACACGATACCAAGGCAAACCCATGAAAATACCCCTTTATAAGAAAAAATACATACTATGTAACTTTCTCGCATTAGAGACAGATTATGCTATGAAATTAGACCTTTGTCTCAAAGGTTAACATCTATCTATTTAATAAAAATCTATCTATTTAATAAAAAAAAGAGTTTTAAAAAATAGAATTGAGAAACGGATCTATTTTGATCATTTATAGCTACCAATATACGATGTGGTAATTGGTCCCATTTGTTTTATATCTTACAAAGTATAAGTAATAAATTACTTTACAAAAGTAGGTATTTTACGAAGAAAGGCACGTCCGCTTATTTGGTTCTATTACTCATTTGATCTTATAATCTATTTTTGTAATAGATAAAAAAAATAATATACTTTTGATATGATAATCAACAACTTCCCCTCTCTCTTAGTACCTTTGGTGGGCTTGTTTCTTCCAGCAGTTACAATGCTTTTTCTTTACTTTTATATTCAAAATGACGAAATTTTATGAATATGATCAATCTAGGTATGTGATATTTGATTTATTATTATTATAGATCTATTCATATATGATCAATAATTCATATATGATAAATAACAAAAATATATAATGTATATGGTATCATATGTATGAGATATATTAGACCCGTGTGTGAATTTCTTACTTCTACTTCAAAATATGCTTATATAATACATTTGAATAGAAAGATTTCTTATTTTTGTGAAATGCTTATATGTATATGGCTAGTTTATGAATATAGCCAATTTATGAGAGTGACTTCTGGATGGGAGTCAAAATTTGTTCAATCCCTCAAATTAAATAGGACGTAATTTGTTATGAATCGTCGATCCAAATGGCTCTGGGTAGAACCCATAAAAGGGTCTAGAAAAATAAGCAATTTTTTTTTTGCTTGTCTCCTGTTTTTGGGTTCACTAGGATTTTTTGTGGTCGGAATTTCAAGTTACCTTGGTAGGAACCTGATACCCTTATTGTCATCTCAGCAAATACTTTTTGTTCCACAAGGAATTGTGATGTGTTTTTATGGGATTGCAGGTCTGTTCATTAGCTCTTATTTGTGGTGCACTATTTTATGCAATGTGGGTAGTGGTTATAATAAGTTTGATGAAAAAGAAGGAGTTGTATGCCTTTTTCGCTGGGGATTTCCCGGAAGAAATCGTCGTATTTTCCTCCGATTTCTTATGAAGGATATTCAGGCGATCAAAATGGAAGTTCAAGAAGGTATATTTCCTCGTCGTGTTATTTATATGGAAATAAAGGGCCAACAAGACATCCCCTTAACTCGTACTGAAGAAAATTTGACCTTGCGCGAAATGGAACAAAAAGCTGCCGAATTAGCCCGTTTTTTGCGCGTATCCATTGAAGGATTTTGAAATGAGGGGGAAAGACCATATAGTCATTTTATGTTCCACCAACACAAAATGTTACTTATGGAACCATAATATTTTTTGGCAGTTAGCAAAAACTCCACTCCATATTATTCTTTATCTATTAGAAAGGGACAAAAGGTTTTAATAAACACGGATATAACATCTCAAAAGAATACAATGAAGTAAATGACTATAGTTTTTACACCTTTTTTTACATATGCGCTTGAATAAATACATATAATAAATTTCCTATATGTATCAAAGAAAACAAAATTGATATTATTAGACTTAAACTTTCATTTCTTTTATTTGCCAATTGAAGCGATTCTTCGGGTCAAGAATTCAAAATGAAATTAGTCCAGATCCAAACGATTTTCAAGGATTTATCCTTTCTTTTTTACTCTACTTCTCACTCGGAACAAACCATCCCTCATCCGACCGAAAGATCTCTCGAGGTCGAATAATTATGCAAAAATTCTATGGATCTCATACCTCGTTCTATAATTCGTACTTTGTTCAGATTTTGGGCAGAGCTAACGAGCCAATCGAGTTCGTTAACGATTCACGAATTGGAAGTTGCCAAATATAAAGCATTAGCTTCTCTACAATATCTTACATGTTTAATAGTATTGCCTTGGGGAATTTCAATTTCATTACAGAACGGTTTAGAACCTTGGGTTACAAATTGGTGGAATACTGGTCAATCAAAAAAAATTTTTGATTATTTACAAGAAGAAGACACTATAAAAAAGTTTGAAAAAATAGAGGAACTCTTCCTGTTAGAAATAATGATGGAAGATTCTTCGGAAACGCATTCGCAAGATATTCGTGTAGAAATGCAGAAAAAAATGATCCAATTAGTGAAAATATATAATCAAGATTGTATCCAAATCATCTCACATCTAATAGCAAATCTAATAGGTTTGGTTTTTTTAAGTTTTTGTCTCATTCTGGGTAAGAAGAAACTTGGCATTCTAAATTCTTGGATCCAAGAAGTCTTTTATAGCCTAAGCGATACAATGAAAGCCTTTTCTATTCTTTTAGCAACCGATCTATGTATTGGGTTTCACTCGCCCCATGGTTGGGAATTGATAATCGATTGGATCTTCGAAAATTATGGATTTGCCCATAACGAACGAATAATATCTGGTCTTGTTTCAACTTTTCCAGTCATCTTAGACACAATTTTCAAATATTGGATTTTCCGTCGTTTGAATCGTACATCTCCTTCACTTGTAGTAATTTATCACTCGATGAATGAATAACAAATGGTTTCTCACCCGGGCAATACTTCTTATTTTTTGGCTTTAGGTTTAATATAGTAGCAGAATTGCAAGCAGGTAACTATCATAGTTACCTACTACCATTTATTTGAAATAAAAGAATTGTAACAAAAAATTGAACCATGCAAAATAGAAAAACTTATGATGACTGGATGAAAAAGTTGATAGCTCAATCAATTTCCGCCTTAATATTGATAGATATAATGACTCGCACATCTATTGCAAATGCATATCCCATTTTTGCACAGCAAGGTTACGAAAATCCTCGAGAAGCAACTGGGCGTATTGTATGTGCCAATTGTCATTTGGCTAAAAAACCTGTGGAGATTGAAGTTCCACAGTCCGTGCTTCCTGATACCGTTTTTGAAGCAGTTGTAAAAATACCTTATGATAAGCAAATAAAACAAGTTCTTGCTAATGGCAAGAAAGGAACTTTAAATGTAGGAGCTGTTCTTATTTTACCCGAAGGTTTCGAATTAGCTCCTCCAGATCGTATTTCTCCTGAGATTAAGGAAAAAATAGGTGATCTTTATTTTCAGAGCTATCGTCCCAATCAAAAAAATATTCTAATAATAGGTCCTATTCCTGGTCAAAAATATGGTGAAATTGTGTTTCCCATCCTTTCACCAAATCCCGCTACTAATAAAACAGCTCACTTCCTGAAATATCCCATATATGTAGGTGGTAATAGAGGAAGAGGACAAATTTATCCCGATGGGAGCAAAAGCAACAATACAGTGTACAACGCTTCAGCAACCGGTAAAATAAGTAAAATTGCACGTAAAGAAAAAGGTGGATATCAAATAACTATTGATAATCCATCGGACGGTCGACAAGTGGTAGACTTTGTACCTCCGGGACCGGAACTTCTTGTTTCAGAAGGCGAATTAATCAAGGCGGATCAATCGTTAACGAATAACCCTAATGTAGGTGGATTTGGTCAGGAAAATGCAGAAATAGTACTTCAAGATCCTTTACGTGTTCAAGGTCTTTTATTATTCTTAGTATCTGTCGTTTTAGCACAGATATTTCTGGTTCTTAAAAAGAAACAATTTGAGAAAGTTCAATTGGTCGAAATGAATTTTTAGGCGCATAAAAGATTTGAATCTCTATCTTATGAATGATTAGATTAATGCAATTAATGTATAATAAATACAAAATGGCAACAATAAAATAATACTTCTCCATAATCCTTCGTTTTCCCCTTCCCTCTGTTCGAATATATTGTGAAGGATGAGGAGAAATAAATATTTGCCTATTTTAATAATGAGTGATTCCGGAACAAACTTGGAGTTTTGGAGTTAATTCCCTAGTTATGCGCGATATTCAATATTAATCAATATTCATATGCATGTTATCTTTTCTCACCTTCATTTATCATATTCAAAACAAATAAACAAATAGAAGAAAGGAGAGAATCTAGTAATCTTGGCTTGCTATTTTCGCTTATTTTATAACTTATAAAAAAACTTAATAAGTAAAGATAAAATCTTACCCTTCTTTGTGTTCAAAGAAAGGTAAGATCTTATCTTTATTTTTTAAGTTTTCACTTTTCTATCTCTTTTTTATCTCTTTTCAGAGTTTTGCTTCAATTTTTATAGTATTCCTTACATTGTCTATCTCTTATCATAATATAAGGCAGTTTTTTCGCTACAAGGAGGAACCTAAGCCGGAGTAAGAACCGTAAAAAAAAAAACCTATTAAAACAATAACGAGAATACCAGCTAAAATACCTATCAACCAAAGAGGGATCCTTCCGCCCATTTTTATTATTTCCTTTCACATTTTAAAAAAGTATTCATGAGGCATAAATAATACATAGAAATATTAGATCTCACCAAATTCAATTGGGTAAGAAAAAAGATTATTACTGTTCCTAATTGAAAAAGTAATTAGAGAATAGAACAGCAAGTACAAAAATAAGTAACAACCCCCAATAGAGGCTAGTACGATTCAATTCAACATTTTGTTCATTTGGGTTTGATTGTGTCATAAATAGCTCCGTGATTTAGTTTATAATAAAGTTTATCGCTGTATGAACTGCATTGCTGATATTGATCCCAAGAAAAAAACCGTAGGTACAGCTAGCCCGTGAACGGCCAACCATCTAACTGTAAAAATTGGATAGCTTCTATCTATAGTCATTAATACCTCCTAAAAAGATCGAGATCTAGTAAATTCATCGAGTTGCTCTAATGAATCGAAACGGCCAGTTACTAATGGAACCTCTTGCCGGCTTTCTGTGAAATACTCATTTGGCCGAGGACTCCCGAATACATCATAAGCTAAACCCGTACTGACAAATAACCAACCTGCAATGAATAGAGAAGGTATAGTAATGCTATGGATAACCCAGTATCGAATACTAGTAATAATGTCAGCAAAAGCGCGTTCTCCCGTATTCCCAGACATGCTAAGCTCCCTATATTATTCTAAAATCAAGGGTAAATTGATCCCATGAAAGAAAGAGATCAGGAAATGGAAAACTACTGATATTTTCTACAATCCTTGCTTGATTGTCAATATGATACCAAGGGTATATTTGAAGTATATTAAGTATAGCTAGCCTGCTTCTAACATAGCAATATAATTTTACTTAATATAGAAAAGGAGTAGGATCATTAATTAAATTACTACACAATTGGTATTTATTTTATAGGTGGGGATTTCATTTTTACTTTTTTATAACAGAATATCTTTTTATTGTATATTCCTTCTATGTTTGTTGATAACATCATTATCAGATATTCAATACTAACTTTGTATCTATTTATTGAAACTATTTTTTCTACTCCTAAAGAATAAATTGAGGTAATTGCCTGACAAAAATACGTATCAATCATTGTTTTTTTTTTTATTGATTTCTTCCATGCTTACTATAATTAGTTATTTTGGTTTTTTATTAGTTTTGCTTATTTTCACCTCAGTCTTATTCATTGGGTTAAACAGTATAGAACTTATTTGAAATAGAAAATAACCTCAATAGGAATTGAGATTCCAAGTCAATTTGAGGTACTATGTAGATTAGCTATTAACCCTTACCTATTCTTTTTCATAATAAAAAAAATATGATTGAAGTTTTGTTATCCGGAATTGTGTTAGGTCTAATTCCTATAACTTTGGCTGGATTATTTGTAACTGCATATTTACAGTACCGACGCGGCGATAAATTGGATATTTGATTTAGAACCATATTATGAACGGGTCTCCTACTGATTCTGAGGGATCAGATTCCATTAGCTTTTTCAGTCTAAGTGACAAGAAGATCGATCAGAAAAAAGAAAAAAAACACAGGATCACGCTCTGTAGGATTTGAACCTACGACATCAGGTTTTGGAGACCTGCGTTCTACCGAACTGAACTAAGAGCGCTTTTTCTTCTTTTTTTTTTTCTTGAAAGAAAAGATTATTTCGATGTTTCATTGAATTAAATAACTATCACTCGACTTTTTACTTTTTTTATGGAAGATTTAGGATAAAAAAGGGTAGGGATGACAGGATTTGAACCTGCGACATTTTGTACCCAAAACAAACGCGCTACCAAGCTGCGCTACATCCCTTTTAATCGTGAGTATTTTTTATTCAATATTTTATATTAAAAATATTGAATTTTGTTTTCCACATTTATCTACCTTCGCACGTGAATAGACTGTATATACGGAAGATATAATGTAAAAGATGTCTATTTATTGACAGTACTTGATTACTTACTATTACATAGTTATTACTATCATTCATATCATATTGTAAAAAAAAAAAAAATTTGTACCAAATACAAATATCTGTTTGCAGATAGTCGTAAACTACGGGTGTAGTTGACCATATGATATATCTATCATTCTTGAGAAGGAGAACTTACGAACAATGCAAGATATAAAAACATATCTTTCCACAGCGCCTGTGTTAGCTACTTTATGCTTGGTATTTTTATCCAGTTTATTAATTGAGATAAATCGTTTTTTCCCAGATGCTCTGACTTTTCCCTTTTTTTGACTTTCATTTTTTTTGCTTTCCTGCGAACCCAAAATAATAAAAATGATGTTAGATTCATTTCCTTTTCTTATTGGATAAAGAAAATTTTAGAAGGTGAGGGTGAAGTTAGGATTAAGATAAAAGTAAAAATATAGATCCAAAAGTTCCTCAAATAGTAAACTACTTGAAAATCTTAATTAAAGATTTTATTACGAGAATGAATTAAGTAATAAAATCTTTAATCATTTTTAAGACAACTTCTATCCCTTTCTCTTTCTTCTCTTTTTTTTCCAAATTGAAAAGAAGTACATATAATACCAAAAGTAAGTTATATGGCCAAGGGTGGAAATGTAAGAATAACGATTACTTTAGAATGTACTAGTTGTACCCAAGACAGTGTTGAAAAAAAATCAACGGGTATTTCCAGATATACGACTCGAAAAAATCGCCGCAATACTCCTAATCGATTGGAATTAAAAAAATTTTGTCCTTCTTGTTACAAGCATACCATTCATGGAGAAATCAAAAAATAGATTGAATCTAACATTTCTGCCCAGAAATAGAAATATATATTGAAGATATTGATTTCTTTATCTTTGTATATATATATATTAACAAGTCACTGTCAATATTTCTTTTCGAAATATTTTGAAACAAAATAAATAGTATTTGAAAGGTTCATAAAACAAACTATGAATAAAATGAAGCCATCTTTTCGGAATACATATAAACCATATTCTCAAAATAGATCTAATAAGTTTAGAAATATATCTAAATTGAGAAGTAGATATAAATTGAGAAGTAGATCTAAATTGAGAAGTAGATCTAAATTGAGAAGTAGATCTAAATTGAGAAATAGATCTAAGTCATCTTTTCGAAATGCATCTAAGCGATTTTCTCCAAATCAGCATTCTTTTCGAAGACGTTTATCGCCAATTCAGCCTGGAGAGCAAATGGATTATAAAAATATTAGCTTAATTAGTCGATTTATTAGTGAGCAAGGAAAAATACTATCTCGTCGAAGGAATCGATTAACGTTGAAAAAACAACGCTTAATAGCTAGAGCTATTAAACAAGCTCGTATTCTATCTTTGATACCCTTTCTTTCTTTCAATTCAAAAGTAATTAGAGCTTAAGACTCCTCCATTTAATTCGAGCTGGGATATCTAACAAAGATAGTGCAGATTTTTTTCTCTTTCTATAAATAAAATGAAAAGAATTTCATTATCCAAGTCATTCCGAATTCATTTTCGTACTGTCTTTAGTTTCCCGGAAAATTTCCCCGGGAGATTGGGTGTTACTATTTCATAATACAGGAATATTTTCGAGCATCATAGAGAAGCAATTATTATTTAATACAGCTATTTGTGCAAGTGTTCTACGATTTGTAAGCAACTGCCTTTTGTATAAAAATTGTATAAATTTATTATAGGAGAATCCATTAGCACGGGATGCTGCATTAATCCGAGTAATCCACAAACGACGAAAATCTCTCTTCCGCTTAATTCTATCTCGGTGAGCGGAAACTAAAGCTCTCATTTTCTGTTGGTTAGCAGTCCTAAAAAGTTTTGAATGGGCTCCTCGAGAGCCTGATACAAATGCAAGAATCTTTTTTCGACGTTTTTTTGCGATATGCCCACGTTTAACTCTGGTCATTGAAGTTGATTCTTCATAGAAGACTAATCTCTTTTTTGATCAATCATTTTTTAAGTAATATAAAACTGATTTTTCTAATGTATAAAATATACGACTCCAATGGCTTTTGCTACTCTAACCTTCCCAACCATAATTCCTTTCAGTTAGGCACCTTCCAAGTAGGCAGGGGATTGGACCTTGCATTTAAGTAATCAAAATAATCTATATACATATATATTATTATTTTCTTTTTCTCTTATGGATTTCTTCGTTTCTATGGTTATTTCTCTAACGGTAAGGTCCTCTCTATACGCCGGAGCCCTAAGATATGAGATGAGTATTTGGTAACTTGTATATTTTACCATCTCTAGCTCTACTCTTCCCCCCCGAATTACAAAGACTCTAAAGATTTATAGATACAGTAACGACATCTGTTTGTGAGAGTTCGCAAGATAGCTGACCTTTTGTCCGTTCTCGCAGCAATATAAACATAATCTTTATGTTTTTTTAAATTACTTTTTTTCCTCGCTCAATGGATTGATGACCATTCGCTACCAATGAGGAAGTGCTTTTCATCCTACGTAAAGGTGATTGGATTTGCATCAATTTAAACCATAAATTTCATTTTCCCCGGTACAAGGAAACTGATAGATCTGTACTTTTTCACAGAAGAAAACTATTGTTCAATTTCCTGGTCCGTTTCAGCTTCTGATCCAAACGAGTCGCACATACACCCTAGCGCATACTCCCTTCCGTTGAGGACATCCTCGAAGAGCAGGAGATTTTTTTCTTTTTCTTATCGGCTGTCTCGCATTTCTAATAAGTTGTTGAATAGTCGGCACTTTAATTCTATTTAGCGTTACTGGTTTAGACTATATCTAAACCATTATTAACTTCCGTATTGGATTCATACATACGTTTAATGGTAGCATCTTTAGTCAGAATGCTTTATTATGACATTAAGTTTTTCCGTACAGGTTCTATATTACCATTAGAAACAACGAATAGAGTGGTCATATAAAATATTATGTCCTATCTAACAAACTCAAAATTATTCTTCTGTTGCAATCTAAGCAGCAAATGATGAATGTCTTTTTCTTCAATTAAAATGCGCAAGCAACAGAAAAAGACCCATAAATATTTCTTATTTTCTTTAAAAATAAAAAGAAAAAATTATAAAAGTGACTCGTTATATCAATAACGAGATTCTTTAAAAGCGCTTTTTCGGTGAGAAGAATGGGATGATAACAACGGGACCAATCCCGGACCTACCGACAGAACTCATAATGGAAAAAAAAAAAACCAAGGGTTTTTATTCTTCTCTTAGCAGATGAAGAAGATCTCGAAAATAATACTATGCTGTCCAATCCCAAAAAAAGAATATGAGATTGGACAGCTTTTTTTTCGCTTTAATAATAAAAAATTGATTTATTCAATATTTATTGTATTCAATATATTTGTCTATTTGTATTTAATAAATAAATAGACAAATCAAATAATGAAGAATTATGTAAAGATTTTTCTATTTAATTTCATAATAGATAGAGAGTAGACAAAAAAAAATCATGAAGGATTATTATAACATCCAATTTGTCCTGTAAATTAGAATTTGTATAATACCTATACAGCTTCTTATTTCTTCGGAAGAAGAAGATGATATGTAGCTTTTTTGATGTATGTAAATAAGTAAGTAAGTAAGTATGTAAGTAAGTATGTAATGAGCTTGAATTTAACGAACATTCCAAAAGTTCCATATCTGGTGGACAGGAAAAGAAAAAAAGGAGAAAAAGGAGAAAAAGGAGAAAAAGGAGAAAAAGGAGAAAAAGGAGAAAAAGGAGAAAAAGGAGAAAAAGGAGAAGACTACCAAAACGAAGAAGAAGACCAAAACCCAGAAGACTACCAAAACGAAGAAGAAGACCAAAACGAAGAAGAAGACCAAAACCCAGAAGAAGACCAAAACCCAGAAGAAGACCAAAACGAAGAAGAAGACCAAAACCCAGAAGAATACCAAAACCCAGAAGAAGAAAAACCAAACCCAGAAGAAAAAAAACCAAACCCAGAAGAAAACCCAAACCCAGAAGAAAAAAAACCAAACCCAGAAGAAAAAAAACCAAAAGAACAAAAACTCCAAGAAGAGGAAATGTGGGTGGAAATATATTACAGACTCTTTTTTGGAGGATACCTTTTTTTAGCTAGAGCGCTAGAAAAACAACCTGCTGACCAAATAATGAAATGCATGATTTATTTAAATCAAGAAGATAAAACAAAAGACTTCATGTTTTTTATTTCCTGTCGAGGTGGAGGAATGCTACAGGGAATAGCTGTTTATGATGTTATGCAATTCGTAACAGGGGAGGTATATACAGCAGGCTTCGGGTTAAATGCTTCAATGGGAGCTTTCCTTCTACACGGGGGGGCGTTTACTAAACGAGTATTAAGCGAAAACGGTCGTATGATGATTCATCAACCTCATATGTCTCCTTATGATCGTCGTCGCCACGACGAATCCGGCTCCGATGCAGAGTTTATGAACCTATTGCGGACTTATATTTTGGAAACTTATATAAGAAGGACAAGGCAAGAACCCGAACTAATTGAATGTCTCTTAGAAAGAGATATTTTTCTGGAACCAGAGGACGCAAAAGGTGTTTGTCTTATCGATGAAATAGGCGCAGAAGGAATGGCAAATCTATGGTCTTTTTATGTCAATTATCATGACCATAAAAATGACCATAAAAATGACCATAAAATGGGTTCTGGCAATGATGATATCTATGATGATATCTATAAAATTGGTCAGGACAATGATTATAGTGAGGATAATCATCAAATTGGTCAGGACAATGATTATAGTGAGGATAACTATCAAATTGGTCATGATGATGACTATGAAATTGGTCATGATGATGACCATGAAATTGGTCATGACAATGATGAAAGTTTTCATCATCATCGTAAAGACCCCAAGGATCGTGAGTATCCTACTAGGCCTTCCTGGCCTGAGCAGCCTTTATCCCCTCAAAAGTTAGTTATGGGTTTCGGAGCAGAAGGATTTGAACCTACGACCTCCACCATCCCCAAGTGGCACGCTACCAAACTGCGCCATACTCCGTTATAATGACCAACATCGAAGTTGGGACAACTAGGCTATTTTTGTTATTAGCAGTCTCGCAAACAAGGATAGTCGAATATAGGTCAGATAGAATATATTAGATATATGAGAAAAAAAGCCGCCATGGTGAAATTGGTAGACACGCTGTTCTTAGGCAGCAGCGCTAGAGCATCTCGGTTCGAATCCGAGTGGCGGCATTATTGTTTAATAAAATACTATAGTTTAGTATCCCTTCCATATCTAATATCTATAGATATCTATTATATATGGAGTACCTATATAATAAATGACTATCATTGTTCGATCTATGTCAATATGATTTATTACATATCAATCGATTTTATCTTTTTCTTACGAAACGAATCCTATATTAAAATGAAAAAATAAATGGGTTTATTATGATATTTATAACTCTAGAACATATATCAGCTCATGTCTCTTTTTCTCTTACTTTTGTGATTACTCTTATTTATTCGGGAACCTTAATTTATAAAAGTGAAAAACTAAGTAATTCAGGAGGAAAGGGCATGATAGTGACGTGTATTTGTATAACGGGAGTATTAGTTTCCCGTTCGCTCTATTCGGGGCATTTACCGTTAAGTAATTTGTATGAGTCATTCATGTTCCTTTCATGGACTTCCTCCATGATTCATATAGTTATACAAATACGGGGCCAGTATGCTTGGTGGTTAGGTGCAATCACCGCGCCAAGTGCTATGTTAACTCATGGTTTTGCTACTTTAGGTCTTCCGGATAAAATGCAAGAATCTGCAATGTTAGTACCTGCTTTACAATCTCATTGGTTAATGATGCATGTAAGTATGATATTGCTCAGTTATGCAACTCTTTTATGTGGATCCCTATCATCCATATCTTTATTGGTCATTGCGTCCCAAATAAATCAAAAGATTTTTCTTAATGTGAAAAATTCTTTTTTCTTCAATAAAAATTGGTATTCACACGACCAAGAAAAAAAAGAATTGAAACAGACTTTTTACCTTTCACTTAGAAATTATCGTAAATGGGTGTTTACTAACCAATTAGATCAATTAAGTTATCGTACTATTAGTCTAGGATTTTCTCTTTTAACTATAGGTATACTTTCCGGGGCAGTATGGGCCAACGAAGCATGGGGATCTTATTGGAGCTGGGATCCAAAAGAAACTTGGGCATTAATAACTTGGATTCTATTTGCAATATATTTACATACTAGAATAAACAGGGGTTGGAAAGGACAAAAACCGGCGATTGTTGCTTCTGTAGGATTTATTCTAGTTTGGACATGTTATTTAGGCGTTGATTTATTGGGAATAGGCTTACACAGCTATGGCTGGTTGCTTTAGTAACTTACTAAAGCAACCAGCCATATAACTGATTTTTACCTTCTTGAAGACTTCCAATATTCAACTATAGTCGCAAAAATTTGATATGCCTTTAAAACTTTTGTAATCAAAGAAAAAAACTTCATCCAACGACTGAAACGTCTAGGTTTTTCTAGCTTAGCTAATAGCCCGTCTATTATATCTCTTAGGAAACTTAGAAAATTGACGAGTTTCACTCTAATTTCATTTATAAGGTTTGTTAGAAACCTCATAAAGTTGATACGTTGAGTTTCCAACTTATTTATGAGCGGATCTATCAATTTTCTCAGTTTCTTTTTAAGCGTATTTAGAAATCTTTTCAATTTAAGTTTAAGTTTAGAAAAAAGTTCTCTCATTGATTTGATAATAAAATCTTTAAGCGAACTTATCCGCTTGATAAGAAAAGCTCTAAGTTTAGAAAAGAGTTCTCTCATTGATTTGATAATAAAATCTTTAAGCGAACTTATCCGTTTGATAAGAAAAGCTCTAAGTTTAGACAAAAGTGAACCTATCCATCCCCTAATAGAATCTCTAAGCGAACTTATTATTTTTCTGAGTATCGTAAGAAGCTCATTGTACGGGGAGGGGTCAGAAGGAAGGGACGAACTTATGCTGCAAAAAGAGTCTTCTTTTTTATGCTTTACTTCATTTAGAGCTTCGTTTTGTCCAGCAACCGGCGACTGTTTCGTACCCAATAAACTTTTGGCATGATTTCCAAATTTTTTAACAATCTCTCTTATCGAAATAAAACTGTGCTTTAGCCTTAGAAAATACAAATTACTTTGAATATGTTCCCAATGATCTATTTTAGGATACATGCGTACCCTCAACATAGCAGATCGACTACCATTATTGGTATTCCACCAAAATCTATTCATGCAAATAAGATCTTCGAATCGATAACGAGGCCAAAGAAAACGTCTTATCTTTTGCCTTGTATCTACGATCAGATGTTCGTTTTTTTTCATTAGACCTTGGTCATTTGGTATCTCTTGACTACTTAATCTTACACTCTCACCCAAATGGTTTTCCAGATTCAAAAGATTCAAAATTCGAAATTCTCTGCGACGTCTTGGAAGAAAAAGATCTTCGAAAATGAAAGAACTTGAAATCTTTTCATTTGTTCTTCGTCGTTGAGATCTATCAAAAAGATTGACATTAATCTTTTTCTTCTTTAGTTTGAATAAAAGACTTGCAATTTTATATACAAAGAATCGGTCATCAAAGTACCCCGGTACAAGTGGAATAGATCTTCGGGTTCTCTCGCAAAAAATTCTACATATATCATTATGTTTCGGGAAGACACTTTTGAGATAGAATATAGTATCCAATAATTCGAAGTCAAGATCTCCGTTTTCGACATATGGAAAAACTACGTTAGCTACCGCAGTTTTGCTGCCTAATTTTTTCTTATCAAAAAAACGAATCACATGTCTGAACTTGGAAAACCAAGGAGTTAGCGGCAGTTTTTCGAGCTCGAATTTCATTGTCCAAGTATAAATATTTTTGGCCATTTCCCGATAGGCTAATTTGTCTTTTTCTAATTGTGGTTCCACTACTTCTTCTCCCCTAAGTTTCATCTCCTCCTTTAACTCTTTCTCCCTTGCAAGGCGTTTTGCCTCCCGTTGGAAGCGTTTCTGTTCTTTCAGATATTCAGTTTTGGCAGTTGTGAAATCTATCTCTTGTTCATCGGCTTTCTTGGGTTTGGGTTTGGTCTTGGTTTTGGAAGGTTCGTCTACTTCGTATGTCTCATCCAATTTTGATTTAACCCAGTCCCATGCTTTCTTATCACCCTCTGACGCTTTATTAGCATCTTGTCTCAAAAAAATCTCCTTTATTGCTATTCGGACTTCTTCGCTTTCTCTATTGATTTCATCAATATTTATTTTTGGATGATAAATATTACAGAAGTCTCGAACTAGAAAATCTCTCGATTTTTTTGATCTTTTCGAATTCGAAGATTTACGTTTCCGACTTAATGCCATCAATTTACGTCTCCTCTCTTCTCTTTTTTTCTCTTTTTCTTTTTCGGCAGCTATTTTTGCTAGTTGTCTAGCTCTCTGTTCCTTGAGAAATCTTTTCTTTGCTTCCCGCCTTCTTTGCTTCTTATTTATTTCATCTTCTGCTTTGAATGCGCTTTTCAATCTATCGACTTCTTCTGGAGAAGTGGCCGCCTCTAATTTTTTGCGCCGTGTTTCTCTTATTTGAAGTCTCTCCTCTTTTCGTTTTCTTCGGGCCTCCTTAATTGCTTGTTTAGCCGCGGCTTTTCTTTGCCTTTCCTCTTCTTTCTTTCGAAGACTTTCTATAACGAAAGCATCAACATCAAAATCTTTTGGTATTTGGATTTCTCGAAATTTCCACATGTGTTTAATCTGTCTTCTTATGATATTCGGAGGAAAAACGTCACCAAGTTTGTTTGCATTTTTGATTTTTTTTCTAATATCTGGGAACAACCAGAATTGGAATTTGTAATATCGACTTTTCTTGTAATAGTTTTTTTTAGTTGCCGCGCAAAATTTATCGACAGTCATCTTTTTCTTTTTGGGTTTGGAAGAATCACAATTCTTTTTTTTCTTTTTGGAAGAAAAAAACTTTTTCCAAGAAGAATCATTTTTCTTCTTCTTCCTCTTCTTCTTCTTCTTGCAAAAACCGGGATTTTGAAAATTAGTAATAGCTTGATAATCCGGTTCCGGTATATATTGAATTGCGGGTCCATGATTATTCTCTTTCATATGATCCAGATAACTATATGCCAAAATATCATATCTGTGACGTTTGATCCGGTTCTTAAGTCGTGCCATAAAAGTGGCAAAGCGCTTCTCTCCCAAAAACGATGCAAATTCAGTCCATCCCAACCGGTTGCCAATAACATGTTTACGTTTTTTATTTCTGTGTGGAGCTATTCTGTAGCCAGCACACCATTTTAACCATTGCTTCCAATGGTTAATCGTTAACTCTCCAGGATGCTTGCAATCCAATATTCCTTGTGAGCCCAAAAATTCTTTCACATTTTTTTTTATAAAAGGGGACGATGCTCTTGATTCTATCAGATCTTTGACATATAACCCTTTCATATTTCTTATTTCTTTCCATATTTGATGAAAAACGTACGCTTGGGAAATTTCTTTTCCTTGGCATTTGGATTCGACGTTTTTGCTAATTGGATGATTGCTATTGAATAGTTTTTTAATTGTTTCAAAACTTCTACTCAATTGCATGCAAAATTCCAAATTTGAATCGATCATATTGAACATACTTATTTTGAGATCAATAAGGAGCAATTTCACCCTAAAATGAATAACTTTCATAAAAAACGGCAATTTCTTCCTGATGAAGCGAAGACTTTTCTTTTGTAAACACGAACGCCAAATTTTGATTTGAACCCACTCTTTTTTCAATTTGGATTTTATGTTAGGAGAAGGTTGATCCATTCTCTGTTTAAAATCAGCTTTCAATTTATTATAAATATCTAGATTGAAGCGATACTCCTCATTCATTTGGTTGATTCGATCATTCATTGTGATTGTCCAATCATCTGGATCTGGAAGATCCAAATTTTGTTCCATCTGAATTGAAAATGGTTCATCTTCTACTATTTCTAAAGAAAATTGAATATTAGACGTAGGCCTAGTCCGAATAGTTTTTATTTCTTTCCTAGTATATAGGTTGATTTTTTGATGAAACTTTTCATTTATCGCGTTTACCGTCTCTTCTATTTCTTTTAGAAATTTTACTATCTTTTGTATTTCATTTTGTATTTCATTTTGTATTTCATTTATCAATTCGCAGATAGAATTTATCAATTCGCGGATAGGTTCGATAATAGGTTTTGCCCGATCGGACGTATAATTCCAAATGCATTTGCCAATAGGTTCCCAAAAAGAAGGTACGTTTGGTGGATTACCAAAAGGTGATTCAATTTCTGTACCATAGATAGTTAAGTATCCTGTTGTTTTTTTTTCAGTCTCAACAGAATTAGGTTCATGCCAAGGTTTTAAGCGAAAAGGATATAAAATCTTGATTTGAATACCTTCTTTGATGTAATCTTTTAGGAACTTTTTCGGGACATCCGAGTCCGTCAATTCATATCCATCATAATTACATTTGAGATATGATTCCTTTTCCATGATTTTACAATCTTGCTCCCATTCGGAAACTTGAAACAGTAAAATACGACCAATATTTTTAGCCATTATCAAAGTAGGCAAATACAATCGTTTCCTTAAATACGTATGAGTAAACAAGAGAGCAGCTCTGACATAGTGAACCACTTCCCCGTCGAAGGTTTGCTGTGTTCGGCGGCGACGATCTTCTTTTCGTCTTTCGCGTCTTTCCAAAAATTGTTCGCGAATTCTTAAGGATCTCGGAGTTCTTCTCTTTTTTTCGTCCTTCTTAGGCACAGGTTTGTGATGTGATGACTTTTGAGTCATTGATTTTAGTCTCCCGAAAAGAATCGACTCTGGTCTCGGTATCCAATGGTTGATTGCTGAAACTTTTCGTCGTTGAAAACGGACAGCTCCTTTTACCAAATCTCGACGAAAATCTCCTTCATAAGGATAACTAAAGACGTATATATCTTTGGATACAAGATCCTCTTCTTCATCCCCCCCATTGTCCGCTTCTTCTTGTTCAAGAGTTTCTTCTTCAAGATCTTTTTGTTTTAAAGGTTTAAACAACCCTTTTTTTGTTGTTTCTAAGGCCTCATTCTTTAGTTCTTCCTCCTCTTCTTTCTTCTCTTCTTCCGTTTCCTTGAGCTTCTCAAGGGGCTTTATAATTATTAACTGCCGAGCTTTTTTTGGGCGAACTTCGAGACAATCTTTGACAGCCATAGGGTCGTGAACTCCAGATACTAGGGTAGAGGGCAATTTAGGAACAACAAACCTGTTAAAATCTCGAATTCGAGGTTCGTAATCATCAAGACGGGTTTTTTCCTGTTCTATTAATTTGCTATAAAGAACATAAAGTTCATGAAAATCTGCGAAATCCCTCATATCTTGCTCAGATTGTTCTTTTTCAAAGAAATATTCATCAAGATGAATATTTGATTTATCGCTCTTATGTTCTTTATCCTTAGTATGTTCCTTATTAGAAGAAGGTGGATCCTCTTCTAAAATATCTGCGAAATCCTTCAGAATATCCTTCTCTGATATTTCAATATCCATAGATAATCGATAGTTTGATAATTCGTCCGAATTAATCAAAAAAAGTCGCTCATAAAGCAAAGCCTGCTCGGTAGGAAGAACACTAAGAAGCAATTCCCATTTGGTACCCGTAGTTTCAAGAAAAATATGCAACAAATAATTTGTTAACAATTTTTTCTCACAAGAAGCAATGTCTTTTTCTATTCTTTCCTTTAAAGGCGCCGGGACCAATGTGTTGAAAACATATTCTAATGAAGAGAAATTTTTAGGATAAATTTGATCATATTTCTTCTTTAAGTCCTCCAAAGTAGATTCATCTAACCATTTTCTTCTGTTCTGTTCTTCTAATAAGACCATACGAATTTTATCTATCCACCATTTTGAAATAAGTTTGATTCGCGGTTGAACGATTCTTTCTTTATTTTCTGGTCGAATTAAAGAAAATCGAAGAAGTCGGTTGGTAGAATCATCGTTCTTATTGGTGGAATCATGGTTCTTAGTGGTAGAACCCTGGTTCTTAGATTCTGACAGTTTCTCTTTTTGCTCTTTCAAGTATTCCTCCGAATAAAGCATCCAAGGCGACTTAAATTGAAATTGATTCATTGACCCACGGAATGGCCCGCTAAGTAAAGGATCATCAACTTCTGAAAGACGCTTTTTATCTTTTGTTTTTTTAAATCTGATTCTCTTTTCAAGAATTTTGACAATAGGAGATCCATTGCTTAGAGCTCTCACCCTATTTTCAAGCTCTTCGCCTAAAGAAGTTTTCCTCTCCCATTTTTTTTCTATCCATTCATCAAGGTGATCCTGATTTGAATCAAGACTTTGATCACCCAAGTTTGCCATTTTGGCAAAAAAAGAGATACTTGGCGGAGCTGTGAAAGAAATTTTTTGATGGCCATCACTGAGACAAACATCAAAGAAATATTCAGCAACTTGGCTCCTCACAGGGCCACGCAGAATATAATCTCCTATACTCACGTATCGAAGGGGGTCGTTAAACCGATTAGAATCCAACACTATTAATGGCCACCTTTTGATTATAAAAGGTAATATTTTTTTTTTGTCAGCATGCAATTTCAATTGATCAGATAAAAAATTCACTAGCGGGCTAAAAGAAGAAGGCAAAGGAATGGACGGCTTCTTAACATTCTCCTCATTTTTTTGAATATTAATAGGGGTCTTAGGCGGTGTCTTAGGCTTGTGTTTCTTATGTTTTTTTTTTTTGTTAGATTTACCGCTAAAAGAGCCTTTCTTACCAGATAAGTCTAATGATAGTTCTTCAAGTTCTTCTCGAGGACCGTGAATGAACGTCCTTGAATCGTTCCATTTTGTAGCAACGAGAAAAGGATTCCTCCCGCAGCATGCCACCATGGCATAGCCGAAGAAAATAATTTGAAAACTGAAGGCGAAAAATTCTCCCCTTCTATCCCTTTTTAAGGGAACATCATTTTCCACCCGTGAACAAAAAATTTTCGTCATTTTTACAAAAAGAATTTGTCCGCTCAACCATCCGGCTGCGGTACTCAGCAGAAATAAAAAGTTTCCGCTATATCTGAATAGCATCAGATTGATTAATCGGGTATAGATAGATTTACCGAAAAGGGCGGGGTTTAGCAGTTGTAAAGCGACTCCAATAAAGAATTCTACTGCCGGATTTTGAAGCCAAGGGTGTTTCCGAAAAAAAGCTCTTTGAAAAATAACAAAAAATAAAACGGGAAAAAGCATGGTTGTCATCAAATGGGGTTTCCAAATACTCGCATAAATAGGCGCTACGTATATGGATGAGAAGACCACCAGTTGTGCCACAAAAGAACCACTAAGAATCAAATTCCCTGCAGGAACAATTTTTCTGTTGTCGATGACTTTGTTTTGAATTAACAAAGATCGAATAAAATACATCTGGGCCGGGCCAATTGGCAATGTTGCTAAAAAACCATAATAAACTCCAAATAATAGAACCGGAGTGGATCTTTCAACCCACGGTATGATGTAATTAAGCATAGTCTCTTTTCCTCCTGCCGTTAGACTATATTAGTTATTTATCATTCATGAGACTATGATTTTAACGTTATTAACATAACATTCGGATCATTTTTTTATTTAATATGACAATTTTTCTATAGAATTAGATTACTAACCTATTTCTATTTCATGGAATATTTAGAAACTGTCTTAGATAGATCATTAGATAACACTCCAAATCTATATACAGAGATTAACGACAACATCGAATCTACTCCGTAACTGTATTACATAGATCAATATATTACCATAGATCATTTTTTGTATATGATAGCACTATAAGTATATGGTTACTTATCTCATATATGTGTCCTACCTGCCGAATCTTCTTCTATAAGTATATCATTACTTTACTAAGTATTATAAGTATATCATTACTTTACTAAGTATTATAAGTATATCATTACTTTACTAAGTATTATAAGTTTACTAAGTATTATAAGTATATCATTACTTTACTAAGTATTATAAGTATATCATTACTTATCTTATATATGTGTCCTACCTGCCGAATCTCCTTAATTAAGGGCTATTAAAATATAATCACGGTGATTCTCAATCTTATGTTATGTTAATCAAGATATCCAAAATTGACTATTGACTTATTAATAGAAAATAAAACATATTTCTAAAGGTGCCGTTCAACCATTTCATTTAATAAGCTAAACATAATATTCTATCCGATCCACTTTCTCTTCCACTATTGAACTAAACTCACTTTATTATATCACAAAACAATGATATTGTGTTGTCAAACCGATCCACTTTCTCTTCCGCTATTGAACTCAACTCACTCTATTATATGACGAAACAATGAAATTGTCAAGTATTTTATGAAATAAAATCAAATATTCGATGAAATTATTATATGACTGAAATAAAATCAAATATTCGATGAAATTATTATATGACGAAACAATGAAATTGTCAAGTATTTTATGAAATAAAATCAAATATTCGATGAAATATTATCAGCTTCTTGAATGCCTTGATGGTGGAATGGTAGACACGCGACACTCAAAATGTCGTGCTAAACAGCGTGGAGGTTCGAGTCCTCTTCAAGGCATACATATTCAATATTTCATTTAATAGTTATATTAGACATTATAATTAATGGCAATTGAATGAGTAATTCAATTGCCATTGTTCAAAAAATCAAGTCGAATTAATCGAGAGTACTACTATTAAACTATATCAATTCGATTTTATTTTTTGGAAAAGTTTTAAAGACAAAATTCGGACCGATCAAATTTGAACAAAATGAATGAAAGATCTAGGCTTTTTTTTTGTTATTTAATCCTTCCGCCAATAAACAATCAATGGCATTCGTAGAAAGCCATTTTGTTTTTAATAATGTATCGATCATTTGTTTAAATAACATTCTATTAGAGAAGAATAAATTTGATAAATATTCATAACTTTCGGATAGAGTTTTATAAGTAAGAGATTCATTAGATAATAAATCTATATTTTCCCTTTCTCCCTTGAGCAAACGTTGTTTAAATTTATCATCCCGTGTTTTTTCACGGAACCAACGTTCACTTATCACCGATTGGGGATAAGGTAATACACGTTTCAATCGGGTACCAATTTCTTGAAAGCGTTTGAAATTTTCAAAATTTTCTTTTTCTTCCATTTTAATATTAAGAGGTAAATCGTCATCATTAGTCTGAATTTTGATTCCTAGGGCTATTTTTCTCACCTTTTTACGCTTTAGAATAGACTTTAACGTTTTTTTAATACTGATATTTAGCTCTCTTGTTGAAGAATAAGTAAGATAAATGCTCTTCACAAGTTCTTTAGAAGCAAAAAGTTCTCTTTGTTCAAAAGAAGAGTGCTTATTTAAAAAGCGAATACTCACGGGATCCCAAAGAAATCGACGAGCTAGACAGATTACTGGTGCATTTAAAGGTTTATACTCCATTGCATACTCTTCTGTGTCAAATTGATATATTCCCATCCTTTGAAACTTTTTGTATAGTAATTTTGCTTCCCAGAAAGCAGCTGTCTTTCTTTCTATAATATCGTCCTTCCCAGCATAAAGAGGCCGGAAGTCGGGGCCAGACATTAGAAATTTCTTCCAATATAAGCTAGAAAGACGGGTCGGTCTTTCTTGAAACCCTCCAAACAGGTGAAGATAATCCAATAATGGATTTTCTATTGTTATATCTTTTATATGCTCAAATCGATTGCTGCGAATAAAACTAAAACGCCAGGTCCTAGAATCACAAACTATAGGAGTTTCGTCCTCTTTTCCGTAGGAATTTCTTAATTCTTTAGATAAAACGATTTTATCTAGTATAGAAGATAATCCTTTTTGCATCATATCTTTTTTGAACTGAGGAGCAATTGTTATGTAATCAGAATTGCCCCGATATATTGCCAACGATGGAAATTCTTCCAGAAGACCCTGTAAGAGACTCGAAGCTAGAATGAAATCATTTTCAATGAAAGGATCAAAAGGATTATTCCAATTCTCTCTATTTGATTCCGATAAAAACCAACAATCTTGCGCTACTGATCCGGCCAAGCAACCCAAAATATGATAGAATACGGTGAACTCTTTCGCAACTGTTCCGGCAATTGAAGGTTCTAAATACCATTGATGCAAATAGTTTGCCCTTCGACCCTCGAAATCTAGATTAAGCCTTAGAGAATTTTTTAAATACGTTAGTTTATTCTGTATAATGGCTTTTCCTATCTTATAAGGAAGTCCTTGAAAAAATTCACTGAACTTCAGATTATAATTACAAGGACCCCAATTTGATCTATACAAAGCTACTCCAATTATATCATTGTCTATAGCTGAAGTATTTTGGCTCATGCTAATTAGAAATATTTCATCAGCAAGTTTTGCTAGATCTTGCGTAGTAAAGCCTTTGGTAGTTAACCCAAATTCATCATAGCAGTTCCATTCTTTTTTCAAGTAGAGCCCTTTGTTACGTAAAAGCAAAGGAAATTCTTTTTCTCGATATGGGGCAGGCAACTTTTTAGTATTGATAAATGTATCGAATCTTCGTTTACTACGAGGAGGACTTATTAGAACTGGATCAATTTTTTTTGGAATATCAGTTGAGGCAATAACAACAATATTTTGTTTGATGGTGGTTTCTTTTTCACCATCAATCGGATTATATGGATCCCCAAGGAGTTCTACCAATAATGCAATAAGATAAAAGTAATCATTCAGTTCATGAATGCTTGGAATCCATATGACGCAAGGAGACATCAATTTTGCCAATTTGAGTGCAAATACGAATTGGATTACTCTTCTCGCAAAATACTCTGGAGGGTTAGGATTCAAAAATCGATCATACAAAAACTTATGAGGTTTTTTATCATAGTACTCCTTCTCAGCTACGTCTTTTGGCCTGCCTGACCAGCCGAGAGACCTGAGGATATTTTCATGCTCAAGGTATGATTGTTTAGCTGAAGATGTATACTCGGGTTCATAGCGAGACAGAAGTTTTTGCTGCCTCAAAAAACTTTTAGGAGATATTCTTATTAAAGGTAAATAAGAATCTGCTGCCAAATTTTTAGCCAAGTAGGATCGTCCAGTTTCCTTAGGCCCTATCAATAAAATTCGATTCGAAAAGGACGGTACTGGGTAGAGTGGGTAAAATCTAACGTGGTCATATAAGAATGAGCGAATTGGGATGGAAGTCATCTTCTGATAAAAAGCAGCGAAGATCGGTATTTCTGCTAAAAACAATGAATTTAATTCGGAATTCATTAAGCCTATTCTATGAGTTAGGCCTCTCTGAATAAATTCAGCTAAATATCGAAAGTAAAGAAGTCCTGGCTGTTCTTTTTTTTCAAATTCATGAAATAAACCAATAGGGGGGGTTAATTTCGATTCAAATTGAGAGATTCTTTCTTGTAGTAAAAACAATCGATTTTCTCTCAAAAGAAAGTCATCCACTTCAAATTCGTACAAAATTGTTTTTATAAGTGAGTGATATTTCCGGCATTCTCGAAAACGCCGCCGCAACCATTTAATATTTTTGACATACCAAATTTTCAATAGTAGCGATAATCCTATATCATCAGGATCCGAGTCCAGCTCGATATAGTCCACAAATGTAAGCCAAGAACCATACCAATTTAAATTAGAAAAATTTCTAAGCCTTTTATAAGATCTAATCATTTCTCCTACTCTCTCAAAGCAGTAGGAATTATACTGCAAAACTCTGATGAGATAGAAGTTCCTATAGAACTTAATCAACAATAAAGGAATTCTGGAGGAAATATAAAAGAAAAACCCAATTAAGATATAAAGAAAAATATCATATTCCCGAACATTATGTGTATATTTCCATACATCAAATGATATTGATAGATCCTTTCCCTTAAGTACTCCTCTAAATACTTCGTCATTTGTTTCTTGCAATATTTTGTCAATATTCCAGCGGGATAACATAAGATTGAATATAGGGAGAATTTGATCATTCAATATCGGGAGAATTTGATTATTTAATATAGGGAGAATTTTATCATTTAATATTATGAGAATTTGATCATTCAATATTGTGATAATTTGATCAATTTTATCTCTAAATTCCCACTTTAGAACTTTCCAAAATTTATGATAAAGTGCCCACAAAATATTCAAATTGTGATTCCAATTTTGCCTAATATTGCCCGGGATTGATACCAACTGATTAATATTATTTATTGGTATTTCTGGTATTTCTATTTCCGAAAAAAGAGTAAAAAACAGATTTTTAGTATATTTCCACCCTGTGGAAGTAAAAAACCACAACCATGACTTATGTGTTTGAAACAAACCCCATTTCTCAAAAAGAATATTTCTTTTTATTTGATCAAAAAGAATATTTATTTGATTTTGATTAAAAGAAATTATTCCAAAACACTTTAGTTTTGAAAATACTAACTTTAGTTTTTCTTTGTCAAAAAAGTCACCTATGGATTTGAATTCCATAAACTCACCTATGGCTTCGTCTTCCATAAAGTCACCTATAGTTTTGTCTTCTATTATATCTCTTTCTGTTGAACTATATTTTGCTTTTTCTGCAAATTGATTCATTCGCAAAGATATTTCGGACAATAGATCATCTTGATAAGATTGAGTTTGAATAAGATCTATGTTTGAACTAAAACTATTTTGAGAATACTGGCTAGAGGTCTTTTCTTCTAAATCTGAACTATTTAAAAAAGGATAGCAAGAGTTTTTGTCAAAATTGACAATTTGTAGGCTTATTAAAGGAGTTTTAGAAATATCTTCAATCGAGAAATTAATATTTCTACGAATAATAGAATTCAATTTATCAAAGAAATTAGACGATTTATGCAAATCATGAATTAGCACTTTGTCACATAAATATTTATCCAATAATATATTAACTTGTGACTTTATGAGTGAGATAGTTTCTTTCTCTGAGTACACAGCTCTCATTTCGTTAATAGACGAAGAAACCAGATTGTTAGGAATGAAAACTAAATTTAATAATTGTCCATATGTTACATTCTTATTTTTGATATGAATCCTTCCCATGTAAGAAGCCAATCTTTTTTTATAAAAAAGACGAGGACGGTGTAAATAATCTAAAAATTCAAAGGTATTTGCTTTGTGAAAAGAAGCTCTCAATGAATTTTGATTAGAGAGTTTTAAAGGATTCAACCAATTGTCTTGATTATCAAATATTTCCGAAAGACCCGCATTATTAAATAGTTCCAATAATTCCATGTAATTTTTTCCATTATCAAAGACGTCAATAATAAATTCAATTATCGGTTTTTTCTCATTTAATGTTTGTTTGGATTCAAGATTAGGAATTGATTTAGATTTTGTGCCATTTTCATTAAGCTTGTCCCAAACATTTTCATTAATCTTGGCCCAGAGAATCTTCGAAGGATTCATATTCTCCGAGATAAACTTATTAATTCCAGTATAATGAAATTCATTGGGATCCCCAAACCAACCCCAATGTTGAATAGTCGATAATTCAATTGGATCTAACACTCTCTTTTTAAAATTGTTTTGTTTGGAAATGGACAAGAGATATTCTAATCTTTGTTGAAAGTATTCGATCTTTTTGGATAATACAAAAGTGTTTAAAAAATTTGGATTTCTAATCTGAACAGGTCGAAAAATAGGGCGATCCAAACATTCTTTCTGACACATTATCCAACTTGATGAATGCTGGTTAATTGCATCTTGCGTTACATTATTCAAATTGCGACTTAATGTTTTGAGAAAATAGATGAATTCCAAATAGTATTTATTCTTATTCAATACTTTCTGTAATTCTAAATAGTCTCTTTGTAATTCCATATAGTATTTATGGAATTCCACATAGAAATATCCAAAATAATTATGTAATTCCAAATAGTATTCATCCAATACTTTTTGTGATTCCAATTTATTCTTATTCACTACTTTCTGTAACTCCAAAGAGTATTTATGGAATACCAAAGAGTATTCATCCAATACTTTTTGTGATTCCAATTTATTCTTATTCACTACTTTCTGTAACTCCAAAGAGTATTTATGGAATACCAAAGAGTATTTAGTCAATAATTCCAAATAGTATTCATGAAATACCAAAGAGTATTTATGGAATGCCTTATCTAATTCTAAATAGTATTTATTCAATACTTTCTGTAATTCCAAATAGTATTCATGAAATACCAAAGAGTATTTATGGAATGCCTTATCTAATTCTAAATAGTATTTATTCAATACTTTCTGTAATTCCAAATAGTATTTATTCTTATTCAATACTTTCTGTAATTCCAAAGAGTATTTTTGTAATTCCAAATAGTATTTATTCTTATTCAATACTTTCTGTAATTCCAAAGAGTATTTTTGTAATTTCAAATAGTATTTATTCGTATTCAATACTTTCTGTAATTCCAAAGAGTATTTTTGTAATTTCAAATAGTATTTATTCGTATTCAATACTTTCTGTAATTCCAAAGAGTATTTATTCTTATTCAATACTTTCTGTAATTCCAAAGAGTATCTTTGTAATTCCATATAGTATTTATGTAATTCCATATAGTATTTATGGTATTCCAAAAAATAATACTTCTGGAACGATTCTAAATCCTTTAATACAAAATCTTTTAAGAAATATTCATTCAACTCAGATTTTGATACAACAGGTGCCAATACGTTCTTCAAGAAATCGAATCTCATAAATGCTTTTTCAATTTCAACATGCTCGTTAGCTTGAATCTTGTATCTACTCAATATTTTATTAAATATTAGTTGTTTAGTGTTATCATCTTCTGATGTTTTCTTTTTTTCAAAAATATTGAGTACCCGAAGGAAAGAATCATGCGTTAATTCATCTCTGGAATTGAAGAAGTAATTGAAGGACTTCAATAGAGTCTGGTTGAATAAATGTAATTCGTTCACACGATCATCGATATCTAGGTCAATTTCATCATTAGGGTAATAGAGATTAGGCTTAGTTATTGATAGAGTAAATTGGTCTGTTATTTTAAGAACAAATTTTTTGAATTGGAAATCATCGTTTAATGCTAATTGTTCTTTATTTTGATCACAGGATGAGGGAGATCTTGAAGATAAATTCGATTTCATAAATCGAATACAATTGAATTGGTTTATAGAGTCTTTTCTTATGTTGCATTCGCGATCTGGTAAAATATCATAATTGACAGAAGGATTTTGAATCAATTTTTTAACCTTCCATAGATCAACAATTCTATTCTTTTCTAATCCCCTGAAATATTCAAAAGCATCTTGTCGCCCTTTCAACAATTTGAATTTTTCACTCGGTTTATTGCTATAATTAATACTTATACATGATTCATCTATTAACAAAGGATCAAACAACGTTTGAAAAACTTCCGTCTCTGAAAAGGGAAAAGATTCTCTTGCTTGATCTGATTCTTCTTGTAATATTTTTTCTTGTTGTGCAAAATGAAATTTTGCTTTTGTCTCCTTATGGAGTTTCCTTAGTCTTCGTAGACTTTCTCTGCATGTTTCGACTTCTTCAATTTTTCGTTCTCTTTGCTTCTTTTTTTCTTGTTCTGGTTCTGAAGAACGAGCAAATTCTTCTTCTGCTTGAACTAGTCCAACTTCTAGTTGTTCGAGTCTGTTTTCTGCTTCCTCCATAATTTTGTTTCGCTCAAGACAAAGTAATGACTCCTGCCATTCATAAAGGTTTTCAGGTTTTGTTTCAGATTTCCAATATTCTGGAATTGAATTAAAAGATGAATCAATCTCCCATTCGATGCCATTAGATTCCTTCTCCAAAAGGCTTTCCCAACTTGTTGTTTCTTGCTTCTCTGATATTCTATCATTTTTCTGATTCAGATTTGTTTTAGAACTGGATAAAATCCAAACATGTTCTTTTGGATTGAGCAAGCAACGTTGATATCTCCTTCGGACTTTTCGCGAAAAAATAAAACGATGCGGAACGAGCAACAAATTTTCCTTTCTAGCTCTAACTCCAAAATGTTGTACAGCCGGAGCCGGAAATATCTTCATCAAATTATATTTTGATGATTTGTTTCTTTCAATTAATCGAATATTCAAAAAATAGAAAAGTAATGGTAATGCTATTACCATTACAGCTTTTATTACTTGACCTTTTAAGATAAATATACGTATATCCCGTATAAGTAATGTACTAAGAATCCGAAAATCAAAAAGCTTAACAACACTTTCTCGACCAGAAAATATTTGACTTAGCAATCTCACCAAATTGGATTCGTTCCATGGAACGAATATATCCATCATGTAATCTTTAAATTTCGACTGAACGCTAAAGAACCAAACTATTTCTCGGTTTTTTCCGATAGGGTCCGTAGACCACGAATTTTCATGTTTTCCCATATATTATTTGTTTATTATTTTGTAAGATAATATAGTGTAATTATTACTTATTAAATTGAATTATAATAAGAAAGAGGTAGTCAGTGCAAGTTATTCAACTATTGTATTACTTATTAAATTGAATTATTTATAATAAGAAAGAGGTAGTCAGTGCAAGTTATTCAACTATTGTACAATTTGTCAAAAAAAAGTTTCTTGTTATTTCTATAAAAGAGAAATAGAATTGAATTGGTTACCATATTGATTATAATGAAATAACTTTACCATAGCATCCATGGCTGAATGGTAAAAGCACCCAACTCATAATTGGGAAGTCGCGGGTTCAATTCCTGCTGGATGCATAATAAACAGTTATTGCACTCTGTTTTTTAGATGAAAGAATCGCAGCAAGGTTATCTCGATTCAATTCAGTATGGAGATTAGATTATCTCCATCCCTGTTTTGTAATTCTTAACTTCTATTGAAAAGAGAAGTTAAGAATTACAAATATTTTATTTAACACATGTTTGAACGACTTTTTCTCAGATAGAAACATCTATATTTTGTTTTGGTACAAAATGAACAAATTCTATATTATAACCAGTATTATAACCAAAATGAACTTCTAATTGAATGATCAAGTTGATTTTGTAATTAGAAGTTCATCTGATAATTTAAGCCTAGCCTATTCCCTGTGATTTTAAGAATATGAATATAAGGGCAATTCTTCCTTTTTTTTTTACACCTAGTGAAAATTATATTACAAAAAATATCAATCTCTAAAATAATGTATCCTGGGCAATTGCAACAATTGGATTCATTATTATTCCCAATAAAGTAGATGCTATTACAGATATAATCATACTAACTTCGATATAATTTTTTGAGATTGAAGAAGATAATCTATAATTTTGCACGTAGGGAGTTATTTCTTTGTTTCTTTCAGTCATTAATAACTTAATTATTTTAAGATAATAATATATGGAAATAGCACTCATAAAGAGTCCTATTGAAACCAATAAATAGGAGCCTGCTTGCCACCCACACCAGAATAGATAAAGTTTTCCAAAAAAACCTGCTAATGGAGGAATCCCTCCTAGCGATAGCAGACATAAAGATAAAGACAAAGCTGAAAAAGGGTCTTTCGCGTATAATCCTGCATAATCCCGAATGTTATCTGTTCCTGTACGTAGACTGAATAATATAATACAAGCAAAAGTTCCTAAATTCATAAAAATATAGAGTAGCATATAAGTTATCACACTTGCATATCCGTTATTTGGGTCTTTATCAATTATTCCAATAAGGATATATCCAATTTGACCTATCGATGAATATGCAAGCATACGTTTTATACTTGTTTGAGTAATAGCAATTAAATTTCCTAATATCATGCTAAGAATAGCTGATATTTCCAAAAGAAGATGCCATTCGTTCAATGAAAAATAAAAAATAATATCGAAAATTCTAGTGACTAAAGCTGAAGCAGCTACTTTTGAAATAACAGAAATAAAAGCAACGACTGGAGTGGGGGAGTTAGAGTCGAAAAGAGGAATTCTCCCTTCTCTCATTCAGAACCGTGCATGAGACTTTCTTCTCGCACGGCTCCTAAGTGATAAAAAAATTTGCAGAATCATTTGATTCTCTTTTTTTTATTACCTTCCTCGTGTATGTATAAGATTGAATATATTCGATTGATATAAAGAATAACTAATCCTTAACTTCGCGAGGAATCCTTACTCAGTGGTTATTATAGTATGCAATATAGTATATAAATTGTAAATCATTCATTTTTCTTATTTTTTTGTTTTTTTTAAGTTCAGTTATGAAAGAGTTAAAAATAAAGTGAAAAATAAAAAATAAAACCATCTGATTTAAATCGTTCTGAATAGTCATGAGATGCTCATCTTAGGGTAATCTTTTTGTCGACGGATGCCTTCTTTTTTACACTCGTAGTTTCTGAAGAATGAAAACTTACTATGTAGCATCTACGTTAAGAATAAAAGTACACGTCAATCTGACCCTAAAAACTACCCGTAATAATTCATTTGTAAAAGTTATTTATTGTATGGGGGTGGTGTTATTTATTGTATGGGGGTGGTGTAGTGTGTTAATTCAATCAAACAATTGAGTTTGTTTCTTACTTTGCTTTACCTTAATTCAATTCAAATTTTTGGTAAAAGTGATGTCTTAGTCCAAGTGGGAATAACAATCTTTTTTTCACATGTCTATAGAGTTTTTATAAATAGAAACAAACATCTCTAAAAAAGATATTGTATGTAATAATTTATCAAACGAATCGCACTCCTTCATATACATCGGGGGTCCATTGATGAAAAGGAACTAAAGAAAGTTTGAATGCAATTCCTACCGTTACAGATAGAAGTGCAATCCAAATTCCTGGAGAGTTATACATTTGTGTATTTATAAGACCATTGGCTATTTCTTGAATTTCAATCTCACCTCCAGATAGACCATATAGCCAAGAAAGACCATAAGCAAGAATGGAAGAACTTGTTCCACCCATAAGTAAATATTTCATAATAGCCTCATTAGACCGAACATCTCTTTTGGTATATCCAGATAATAGATAAGAACATAGACTTAAACATTCTAAAGATACGAAGATAGTTGTTAAATCATTAGCACCACATAAAAACATTCCTCCTAGAGTAGCTGTTAATATGAATAACAAAAACTCTGTTACAGCCATTTCTGTACATTGAATGTATTCCACGGATAGAGGAATACACAAAGTGGAACATAATAAAATGAGAAACCGAAATATTTTATTAAAATTGTTTGTTTGTAAATTGCCAAAAAAACTAATCGTGGGTTCTTCTCTCCATTGAAATAACAAAAAAGTTATGCTTAGCACTAAACTTGTTAAAGAGATGAAATAAAACCAAGTTGTCTTTTTCTGATCAAAAATGACATCGATTACTAGAAGAAGAAATAGGCCGAAAATCAGGATGCATTCTGGGAAAATGGAACTTCCATAGAAGAGAAGCAAATGAAATTCTTTCATAAAAATGATTTTAAGGTATAAAAAATGCATTTTTCATTTTGTCCGGATCATTAGTTACTAACTTCAATTAATATTCGAGCAACATTTTATTTAAAATCTCCTTATTATACATTATATCTATGATTTATTTTTCATTCTTCTTTTCCTTTCGTTTTCGTTCCAATAAAATTTGTATCAATTTTTTTGTATCAATTTTTAGAAAGTAAGTTTTCTTTTATTGATCAAAATGGGATATTTTATTGATCAAAATGGGATAGATCTGTGGATCTATTTATACTAATTAGTGGATTAACGGTAATGCGCAAAAGCTTTATTAGATTCTGCCATTTTATGAATCTCTTCCTTCTTGCGTATAGCATTGCCTTTCTCTCTGGCAGCATCCATTATTTCGTAACTTAATTTGAATTGCATATTTGGACCAGAACGTTTTCGGGATGACTCTAATAACCAACGAATCGCAAGTATTTTTCCTTCTTTCTCTTTTATTTCAATGGGAACTTGATAAGTGGATCCACTTACACGTTTTGATTTTACTATCAATTTGGGAGTTAATTTGTCTATTGCTTGACGTAGAACAATTAGTGGATTTTTCTCTGTTTTTTGTTGAATCTTTTCTAGAGATTGATAAAAAATTCGATAAGCTAATGATTTTTTTCCGTTCTTAAGAATACGGTTAACGACCATGTTAACTAATCGATTATGATAGATCGGATCAAATTTATCAATTTTATTTTCTACAGTACTTTGGCGTGACATGAGTGTGAAAAAGGTTCATAAATTTATTTCATAAAGACTAATCATTACTTATTTCGGCTTTTTAACTCCATATTGTAGGGTAGATCTCTAAAGGTATCAAAGATCTCCCTCCAAACCGTACATACGACTTTCGCCGGATACGGCTTTCCACATGATTCTATTTGCATATATAGAAGATATTCATTCTTATGCATAGAATTATGTTTACTCATTCTCAATTGAGTATCCGTTTCCTTTCTTTTGCTATGATTAGAAATCTTGTATTTTCTATATCTATACGATTAGGTCCTTAGGTTTAAAACAGAGTATAAAAAAGGAAAAGGTGTTTTAAATCAATGCTATTTGAATTGAGTCTGCTCCAAAAAAGTCAAGACATTTCCAATTTTATGTTAACACACACTAAGTAAGGGAAAACTTATAAAATGAATTAAATATTAAACCTTAGACATATATTATCCTTATTGTTTTAGCCTGCTCTAGTCCCCTTAGAAAACGTTCGTTATTGGGTTAGCCATATACTTTACATGTTTTTAGCAATTGACATGGCATCATCATAAAA